AACCTTGTTTCCTCTACCCCTTTTCTGGTTATGCCATTACCAATCGCGGATAACCCTCGGACCTAAGCCCCTGACCGGAGAAGAACGATTGCCCTTATGACCAAACAAGGACCAGCTCACTTACTTCTCGAGCGATAGTTCCACGATCTCGACCAGCACCTTGTTGGGAGTAGGAGCATACAAGCTTGCCCAACCTAGTAAAAGGGCGGGTCGCTTGAGTGTCAAAACCAAGCGGTGGTTGTTTTTCCTTGGCTTATCGAACCAGCGTATGCCTATTCCTCCTTTGATGACTCCCCGTAGAAAAAGCAAAAATTTTCCGATGTGGATTGAAAGGAAGTTGGGGATAGACATAGATCCTTCCGCCTATCCGGAGTGTTGTGTTGGATATAAAACAATGGTTTTTGTATTTATTATTTCCCGATCACTGGAAGCAATCTTCACTGGCACAAGGATCTCCTCACAGCAACTTTCACTACGATAGAACCCAACAATGAGTTTACGAAGTCTTCGAGTAGTGCGAGATAGGCTAATCGCCAGACTGCTCTGAAATAGGTGCCGGAGACAAAAACGAGTGAATCTAGTTTCGAGAGCATGTATATATAATAGGGGGCGTAGAGTTTCTAAGTGAGGGCAAGCGCAACTATCTATTTCATATTTTTCCTGTCAGCAAAGCAGGTCCGCTATGCTATAAAGCCTATCGGCTAGAATCAAGAACGGGAAAGCCGACCAAAAGCCCCTTCCATAACCGACTCTTGTTGCCGAATCGAAGGGGCTTGGCTTGTACCAGGCTCTAAAAGAGTTTTCTTCGAGCTTCCCTCAGTTACTTCTTTGCCTTCCCTTCTTCAATGATAGACAGGAGATGCGGTTATCAATCAAACAGGGGGTAACTCCTCTCATGCCGTGATGGGCAAGTCCAGCGATTGTCTAATAGAGATAGATCGTCAAATTCAAATATAGTATCTAAGATCAAGAGACATGGAATAGAAGTTCAAGGTGTATAATTTTATATCTAATGGCTGCTTTTAGACCCCTTTTATATACGTAGTAAACGAGTCTTCCCACTCAGCTCATCCACTATCTAATCGGAATCAGGAAAGCAAGGTGGAAGAGCTGAGTTTGTCATGTAGCATTCGCGGAGACAAGGGGACACGGAGGAGCCCCTTGCTGGAGCTAGTACTGAATGCGTAAAGTAGGACCTCTTGTTGGTAGGGCCTTTATCACAATGGGGCAAGGGTGAGTGCAACGAACAACCAACTGCATTGGTAGAGAGATGATCTTAACTTAATATACGTGGAAGGGAGACAAAAAAGATTTCAATTCTGACGAGTCAACCGCTTCTGCTGCCAATCAATCTCTCGGCATTCTCTTCTCTGCTCGAAAGGGATTCTTTTTTTATCTTCTATCTAGCTTCTTATCTTAGGAAAGTACTCTTGATTCCGATTCTGATTCTTTACCTCGTTGACCGACATTACAATAGGTGTATGGGTCAGGGAGCGACTACTTGGTTTTGACGCATTCAAAAACTATATTTTGATAGTCTATCGCTGACAGGCCTTTCTGAGTATTGCGAGATTCCCCGCATTCAAAGCTATCGAATGAAGATGCAGGAGCTAGATTCTATTCTAATACTAAAAAAGGAAAAGGCTAGCGGAAAAGATAGATTGATTCCTCGCTTCGGATGAGGCTGAGTTTACGAAGTAGAAGTTCGATCTCAAGCTGCCTGCATGCACCTATAAGACATGGAAAGGATCCAGTTCGGATGTGGACAAGAGTGAAGTGCGTTGGAATCAAAAAGTCTGTTTTAGTACGAGACCGGACCTTTTCACGGTAGTGCTTGTCCCCAATTTTGATTGTAACTAAGGACAGAAGCAGAAGGATGAGAAGTCCAGTCACCGAAGCTATCCAGGACCCAAAGGAGAGGTAAGAAATCACTCTTCCAGGCAGTAGGAGTAGGACAAATCCCTTGTGAAAGAAGGGGTTGCTGACATACGGGTTCGAACTAGCTTAGCTCAATTGACAAGTAGAGGTAAAAAGACCACGAAGTAGAAGGGCCGGGATGACGGCCAGCGAGGAGACAAGGTCCGCACACATTCGAGAAGAGAGGTGAAACTGAAAGTGGAAATAGAATTCCATATCAGCAGTGGTGGTTTGCTCCCCCCGGTTCGTTGATCCTTATTCTTCTGTTAGGTTTTTTATAGTGAGTTGCTTTCTATCCGAGTTAGGAAGCTAGTAGTAGGAGTGGCTAGATCTCCCTCGAGTGAGGATGAAAAAAAGCATAAGCTACCTCGTTTGTGCTCCCGCTCTTTCACTCTCGTCTTTCAGTTCCATTCATTGATATGTCAGTGGTCAAAGAAGCTTCGAAGTCCTATACCTGTGCTACTGTTCATTCAAGCTAGCCTTCCTGTCTAATCGCATTGATTCTCCCTTGCAGATCAATCATGTAACTCGCATGTCATTGACCAATCACTAGATCGATCTACTACATGAATTATTTGATGTACGAATCGGACTATCAAAGAGAGGACCAAGGGCATTCATCCTTGTGCTTTTACCTCGCCATCAAATGCTTCTCTTGCTGTGGAGGGAGATCCATGCAATGGCATTTCATCAACAGATACCACTTCTTATTGATTTGTATGCTTTTTTTAGAATACCACCTAAAGGGAAAAGAGTAGTCATTCGTCAAAACATACCACCTCTCTCTCACATCTCTTTGGAAAGTTTGCATGTCCTCTCTGGCCACCTCTCAGCTGGGCGAAGGAAGAATTTGATGTGGAAGGTAGAATTGAGCCAATGTGTGGAACAGCATTCCCAGTATGACTTGCCTAGCTAGTGCTTCCTAGCTGACTGTACTAAATGATGTTGTCCAAGCAGCACTGCATTCAATCTTGCATAGGTAGGGTTTCCATCTCTTTAGGGAGTAGGCGTACCGTCTTGTCTCCCCCTGCCGCCTGACTGACCATTCTTATACTTACCATTCATTCCTCCCATCTTTCATCATGAAGTTACTGAGAGTGGGGATGAGCTACATCTTGCTGCACTGATCTAGATTTAGATCTAGTGCTGAAGCCGAATACCGTTCTATGGCATCTGCTTCTGCTGATCAACCATGGATTTCTTTTTTTTTCTTCTTTTTTTGCTTGCCGAATTATATAAAAACTTCACTCCTACAAGAACTTATTCGTTGAGACAATACCCCCGGGTCCGGGCAAGCACCAGTTGTTTCAACAGCTCCTTCGGACCCTTACTTTTCCATGTGACCCCGGCCCGACTAACAACGATGTTATTGGATTTCCGAGCGAAGGAAGGCATCGGTAGAACCGGGGGATCAAGCTAACTCCCTTAGGAAGCCTGGAAGCGCGGGTAAGGATATTCAATCAAAACCGGGCTATCGACCTATGGCTTTCTACTCTCCTCTACTGTCAGCTAAAGAAGCCTATGGCCCAGAACCTTCCCTTGATAGACAACATATCGGGGGGAGAGGGGACATATATACCCTAACCTTTAAAGAGCGGGGTGTGCGAGGCAAGATGGCACCTCTTGAATTTACGCGATGACTACTCTAAGTCAGAGTGGGCCTCTAGCTTCTTTTTATTATTCAGTAAGGCTCTCTCGTATAGAGGGGGTTAGTGTCTCCCGGAAAGCCCGCCAATAAAGTCTAAGCCCGTCCCCTAATCTACCAATCTTGATACAAATATTTCTCTTTTTCTCTGGAGATCACCAATCGTATTTGGTGACTCAGAACCTAACCAAGCTATCTTTCCTATTTCTCATTCTATTAATGTGAAGCCTAAACATTCCCGAACTTGCCATTCACTTTGCCTTAGGGAACAGAATCTTTGGGAAGAAAGCTTGAGTTAAGGGCGTAGCTCTCGGGCCAATTGGTAGAATCTGTAGGGCGCGTAGAAGGAGGGAGTTCGGTCTATGGAGCCACCGAGGGACGTGAAGAATGCCTTTCAACAACATAAGGGAAGGGGGGATATATAGTTCAGATGGACTACCTCCTATGACCTACACTCATAGAAGTTCATCGAGTTCCCCTACATATCAAGCTACCTACATATCTTGATAGTCTCAGAAGCATCTTTCTTCTTTGTCTTCCCTAGATCCGCACTGGTGATAATAATAAGGTAAGAGGAGTAGTGATCTAGGTATCATTTCTTATTTTTTTAGAAACGAAACTAGGATCTGAAAGAGAACAAGATGTAGGTGTCTAACTTCTATCTATGGGTTATGTCCAAGCTCCATTGCACTTGGTGATAGATATGTCATCTTGCCCACCTTGTAGAGTTTCAAACCTAGTTCAAAGTAGGGGCCTCTGATTACCCATCTGCTAACCAAGCTATAGAAACGAGAACAAGTTCCCCTAAGCTACCTGACCAAAGAGCCTAAGCTACTTGTTTTCAGTGCACTGCTTTTCGAGCTCTTGCTTGAATTGAGTTGGCTATAATAAATTATCCTCTTTCTAGCTCGTTCTTCAGCTACTCCATCTAGGAAAGGGACTGCCCTAGATGTCAGGCGGGGAATCCTCGTTGTGTACTACCTAGCCGACTCTCTTAGTGTATCACCGGAGTCTATCTAATGTCTCCTAATGCAGCTACGAAGGGCAATGCTTTTTTGTGGAAACCGGGCACTGAAAGAGATATTCAATGGATACAAAAAGGGAGTTTCCTTTTTGCTTGGCTTGACCATATAATATAGGGCAGTCCCACTTCTATTCGAAGTTACAATTCCCCGCCTAAAAAAAAGTAGTTGATAGCCGATTGAGAGCAATCCAGTAGCAGTATATAATAACCCGCGTGAACCTCTTAGCCAATCCCAAAAGTTATGGATAGTCGAGCGGGCCTGATGAAATGATTCTATCTACTAGCCGAGAATAGCCTTATGTAGAATCGGGTGGTCCTTCCATCCTTACAATCGCCGGGAAAAGAAGAGGAATTCATGGTTGGATAGTCTGCCTATGCGAACGAATTAGTATGCCTGGCCAGCGTCAAAAGCAGGTCTTTTTTGATTGCCCCGCTGACCCTTTCTAGGCTTCCTTCCTTGTGGCTACCAGTGCAATAGCATATTCCCAGTTGGATTACCTGATTCTGAATCTTAATAGGACCTGGGGGAAGAAGGCATGTAAAAGTTGGATAGTTGGCATGCATAAGTCTGTTATATGGGCTAAAGCTTTTCAGTGTGCACCCCAAGCAGGAGTCCCAGTGTTTGAGTTTTTCCTATTGTAACTTTAAGCGATCTAGTATCAATCCTAAGGTAAGGCCAGTTCCCTTTGCTTTCTTTCCATTCCTTCTCCCCTACCCCTACAGTCTATAGCCCTAGCTTCTCCCTGCGAAAGGAGAAAGAATTGCATGCATTTTAGTGAAAAGTCATTCCCTTCTTTACGGATTCTAGCTTAGAGTCAGTCCCTGATCTAGTTGCTTGCCTCAGAGCCTGCTTTCCCCAGCCCTTATTTATATTCCCCATACCTTCTATTCCCCGGAGTCAGTGTAATTGCTACTTGCAGGTAGTTTGAGTTCTGTTTCAGCGCTTGGGAGCAATCTCTATATAAGTGTAGGAGTGCTCGTGCTGTCTAGTAGTCGTCCCTCTCAATGTGTGTATGCTAGGTAAAGGGCAAAGGCTAGCCGACTATCAGACCCCTCGAGTCAAGTCGAGACCAAAGGCCACCTCTTTGGAAGCCGCGTTTACCACTCGAATTGGCCAGACCAAAAAGTCGAGAGGGTCAGAACTCCTATGAAGTTTGAAGTGAAAACCCAAGCGAGAGTCGTGGAAGAAAGGTTTTTTTTCCTCACTCCGCCCAATGACGAAGGCTTTTCGAGAAGGATGATTGCAAAGTTAAGGAGAGAAAGCTTAGACCCCGAAAGCGTTGACTGGTAAAGGTCCGCGCTAGCATAGCTGTACTTGTACTTGGAGCTAGCCGAAGGTGCCTTTCGCCAGCTAAAGCGGGCCAATTCTGCGTCGGTAGTAAGAAGGAGATGGAAATCCGCTAGTAAGAGGATTAGCTTCTACAGTTGTGATTGCGCTTTCCCCCGGGGAATTTGGGATTTCAAGTATCTAGAAAGGCCGATGAAACTATCGTGAATGGGTCCTTCGCCCCCCTTGTTTTTCTGCTTAAAGAGAGGTTTATTTACCTTTCGACGCTGGGGAAGGTTGGGGATCCTCCATGCCATCTTTGGCTCTTCTGTTTTCAGGTTTGACATGACATTAGAATACGCACATGGATTCTAACCCTTCTTGCTAAGAGATGCCATCTGATCTTTCCTGGTAAATAAGGCTAAGCAAGGCCGAAGGCTATATGTGAGAAGGATTTGCTGCTTTCTTAGTTAGAAAAAGGAGTCCCCAAAAAGGTGCTTCACCACCATTTTACACCTCTCTGTGCCTTCATTCTTATGAGTTGAGAATTTGATATAAGAGATAATGATATAAGAGAGAATCCGCTTCAGAAAGAACTCCGACTCCGAGTGAAGGCGGCTGCTTTGCTTCTCGATAGCCAGTCCGGGACTGACTCTCCTTCGCTCTTGATGGCAGCTGGATTGCCTAGTTCAATGGTTGCTATCTTGCAGCAGTCTTGTATTCGCCTTTCATCCCATCTATCCTTGTAATGTCGACTCTGATATTCTCGTTCCTGGTACGACTAGCTTTCCGGCAACATATTCAATAGTACCGGAGTCGCGAAAGAAGTTCCGATCACAGCTTCTAAAACAAGAGAAAAGCGAAGAGGGGCAAAGGCGGCAAGACCAGAGAAGCTGCTAACACCGGTTAGGCCTTTTTTTTACTAATGCCCCCACTCAAACAGCTAAATCTATGTACCTTGAGCTGGGAATTCAATCAAAAAGAAAAGGAAATGGAAAGGTAGTTCAGTGAGCCGAGGGTGAGACTCTGAGCTAGAAAGATCCTAATAGTTTACAGATATAGGACGAAATCCCACTTTCTTTCTGTGTTCCACAGATGTAGTTCCTCCGACTCCACTGCCCACCTTTAGCGAACAAATGGGACTATGGTCTTTTCCTCCTCCTACCAACTCTGCACTCTGTGAATGCTTAACTGGGAATTTCACTCATCTTTCTATCGAAATGCTTGAAGCCCTAAGGTAAGGAGGGTCACCTTCCTCGCTCGGTCCGTGGGTCATATCGCAAAGCCGGAGCTTACAGCATTTACCATTAAAAGTAGGTATCGCACTTTCTCATCATTCGAATCCCTCTCCATCTGGCAAGGAGAAGGCATGGTACCTCGACCCAGCTGGGCAAGGGACTGCTATTGAAGAATAAGAACTCTTCAGGTCTCAAAAAAAGATGGAATACCCGAAAAAGGCAAAGGCCGATCTACGGTAATCCCTTCGCCCCGTTACTGCTTGACTGACTTTAGGCTCTTCTCTTTGCTTTGTTAGAATGCCCTCTTACTGCTCACGAAGGAGCTCATAACCTGACACTATTCAATCCAATTGCCTTTCTTACCTTTGCTTTAGCAGCTCTTAGATGCGTCCTTCCCGGTCTTATTTCCCTCTTTCTTAGAAGGAGGAATCCGCTAAGGCTAGGCACCTTCTATTCCAAATCTATGCTGCTTAGCTCATCTGCTAGCTCGCCTTCTTCTTTAATTTAAGGTAAGGAAAGGAGGAGTCAGTACGGTAAGAACCTCTCCTGTATAGCTACTGGGGCGAGAATTTCATAAGAGAAGAAAGATTGGACAGCTTTCAAAGACAAGCAGGAATGAGCTGGTAGTTAGAATGAGTGATCGTAGCAGCTCTTGGAGAAAGTGAATCCCTAACCGCAGCTAGTTTTGTTACACGGTGGTAGTCTTGAGGTAATTTCGAAATCATCAGCTCTTGCGCACTCATTGGCTGGTAGTCTGAACTTCTTCTTTGATCTTCAACTGGACAGCCATTTTCATCCTCCTAAACTTCTGTTTAACTGGCTTGCATTCCGGTTCTAAGCGGAAAATGGTGGACCACCATGTCAGTGTCTAACCCAGGCATATCCTCATTCATAAGACCATGCGAAGACGTCTTTGTATTCCCTGAGCAACTGAATAAGCTGTGTCTTTAGAACGATGTCCCGATTTTTACCTCTTTTATCTCCCCATCTTCCCCTAAGTTAACTTTCTCAACCTCCTCCTGGTATGTCCTGGAATTCCCTACCAGGGAGAGGGACAATTTCCTTTTCATTACGCTCTATTATTCTAAGGAGTGAATCTGGGGGTTCAATTTCTTCTTCATCGGTGTAGCTTATTATTGGAGTTTCAACAGTTTGAGCAGACTAACTTTAATCGATCTGAATTATAGCACAAGAACCTGTAATAATAGACAAAAGACAGAGATTAATGGAAGTGCTTGGAATATGATGATTTTGGACAATAAAGGAAATGGAAACAAGTGCATTTATAGAAATTGAAATACGTATGCCTGGTTTTGCATCACCCTCCTAGAGGTCACAGGCAGGCTACACCTCTGGACTTTGATACATCTTTACACAGAGTTCTGGGGGGCGCCTTCCATAGGATAGGGGATTGTAGCCAATAGATCGACCAAGCAGATTGAGGACAGGAGTTGTTGTCGAGTTGAAGACCACGTTCTTTCTGTGATTCCACAAGATCCAGCACACAACAGGGAAAACCATGCTCCAGGGGACAGCACGGAGGTATGACATCCCCTTGACAATTTAGTCTCAACCAATCATTCACTGTAAGCACTAAAAAGTTTTCTATGGTTGTGGGGATGTGAATAGCATTCCAAACATCCCTAGCCACTTTACCGTCTCGAAGAATATGAATAAGAGTTCAATATTGTCGTGGCAAAGAGGACAAGAAGGCAACTCTATGATGTCTCTTTTTCCAAAGAAGTTCTCTCGTGGCTATCCGACCCTGAAAGCAAGGCCACAGGAATAATTTAATTTTAGGGAAAGCATTAGTCTTCCAGATCCAACTACAGGTCATGTTGTTGAGAGGTGTTACTATCCATTTTTTACGCGGATTGCATGCAAAACTTCACTTCCCATTACTTGACCCTTTCCACTCCTCACTTGAGTTTCCACCAAGCCAATAAAATCTGCCTCTTGCGCTCTTATATAATAGAATCTTTGGCCTCTCTCTGCTTCTCGACTTTACCGATCCTTCTTCCATTCTAAATAAGGACCTTCATGTGGAACTATTGTTGTTTTCACATTCCACTCGCACCTTAGCGCTGCCTCTGGTTTTTCGTCTTGTGCAGCCCTTCTTTTTTTATTCTTTGGCCTTTACTTTCCTCTTCCCCCCTTCTTTCTTTGTTAGAATTCAACATCTCTGATATGTTCTGCATTTTGTTCGCCCACTCTTCATTCAGGGTGGTTAGAACCAGGGGAGGATCTTCCACCTTTAAGGTCATAGCACCAGCACCTGAACGCTTACTCTTACTGTTCTTCTCAGCTAAACCTCCTTTCTTAGGCCCTGAGGTTCTTGTTTGGAGTCATTTGTTTATCACAGAACAAGTCCCCCTCAAACTCAATGCCTCACTCAAATGGCACTGCAACTTCGGCTACTTTAGCCAAAAAAACGGATTTCACTCATCTTAGCCGGAATGTGCCCTCACTCTCTTTCTGACACAGGGCTGAGCGCTCTAGAATAGAAGCGAACAACTTAACCTCGCAGGGTTTAGGAACCTGCCTTTGTGGCTTGTTGTGAAAGACCGATGAGCATATGGAACTGCAGTTCATACTCCATTTCTTGAATGTGAAAACTGAAGAAAAAAGAAAGAAATTGCTTTTGCCCTCACACGAGCAGCGCGTAGGTTATGTCCAGATCTCAGTCTATCTTGTTGAATTCTTAGTCGAGTAAGCCGCGGGAGCAATGTCCAGTTCAACCGAAACTACTGCTGCATAAAGGGCAGGTCCAACGGCACCACACCTCCTATTGAGAAAATAAAAGGTCAAGACTTAGCTTCCTAATAAGCTTTCAAGAGAACAATGTGTTCAAACCGAAGCTCCTAGAATTGGATCCGATCCTAGCCTAGCTTCAAAGAAGTCGTTACGCGAGAAGGTGTAGGTGCTGCTCGATCGAGCCAAGTAGTCCCTTTCTGCTCATAGTAGCCTTTACTACTCATAATGGCCAATACCCCTTCAACTAGAGTTGCGGATTCTACTCTTGAAGTGAGTGACTCAAGATCTGCAAGGACTGAACCGAGCTTCCTCCTCCACTGGATCGAGTTCACTTACGCTTTCCCTTCTTCATCTCAAGGTTTTGGAACTTATTATAAGAAGCTCCCACATTGGTTGGCTAGGTTGAATTATGGGTCTGAAGCCCTGCCCTTCTATCTTTCCCAAGAGCAAATTCCGACATATCTCTGTTCGAATCGAAACTTCCTCTGTTTGTTGGAAAGAAGTCCGCTCTTCGGTCATCTACTCGGTCTACTATATAAATAAGAAGCGAAGCAGCTACTGCAGACAGGACTTAGGGGTAGGCAAGAGAGGCTGGAGACACGGAACTATCAGCACTGTAAGCAGAAAGGACTAGAGCTTCACAGAGGGGTCATCGAGCTAGGTCAGAATCCTCAACTTAAGGCTGATGAAAAGAGAGTCTAATTCTGTCAATAAAGGCCGGAACCAGCTCTTCATAAAGCCAGCAATTAAGAGCAAGAAAAACTTAATAGCTAACGCGCTTCCTCCTTCTAATAGGGCTTGGTTAAGGCTCGGCCTCGGCCTGTTTTCTAACTCCTTACCCGATAGAAAAGTTTCCTTCCATGGAAGCTAACCCAACAGTTAGGGTGTTGGCTCTAAATTAAATAAAAATGGAAGGTCCATTCCTTTCATGCACGAGCACCTACCCCCAGCTTAGTCCAACAAGTAACCAAATCCAACCAACTCTTTAAAGAGCTAGCAGAACAGCCAATCTCTCCTCTCTTATTCGGGAATTGCTTCAGCTGAGACTAATGGTAAAGGTAAAGGCGCTTCAACTCATTCAACTCAATGGACCGGGACCAAGCTTTCAAGGTAAGGCCTCCTTTAGTAAGTTCCAGAAAGAAGCAAAGGAAGTGCTGCTGCTTGCTATCCCATTAATCAGATGTCACTAGTCCGTCCTGATAGTAAATCCTCTCTCTTGCCAGCCAGTCGTGTAGCGAGCCAGATGCTTCTTTTTCCTGAGACCCTTTCTGACATTTGAGCATCCATTTTGGCCCCAACATCCGGCATTTGAGGACCATTTTTCTTACAATTTCGACGCCAAAGAAAGTTAGCAACATTTTTGGTAGTTGTAGACATTGAGAATTTTTTTTTTTCAATAGACTTGGCAGCCCCAGACCACGGAAAGCTACTCGACCAATAAAAAGGGAGCCGAGCCGGTTCAGATTCCTAACCACTGGAATAACTGGAGGCGATGGCTTCGCTTTCTGAGCTCGGTTGGCTGCCCTTCCCTCTCGGACATCAAGGCCCGCTGGCTGAACATCCTATTAACTTGTTTTGAATCGATCTTTGGTGATTGGGAAAGAGCCCTAGCCTTCGGTTCCGATCTTTTTACTTTCTAAGGAGCCCCCAAAGAAGAGCTAGCTACAGGGGTCTCGGTTAGCTACTGACTGGTAGACAGAACAGACTGGCCTCCTCGATGACGACAGTTACCCGCGGAACTAATAGGAAGAGCAGCCGTACTTACTGACCGCAGATGAACTTTGCTCGACTGGAAAACCTTCTCCATATTCTTTGTATTTTGATCCTACTCTGGTGAGAAAATCAGTCCTTGAGTCCGCTAAAAGACTAGGGCTATGGTAACTAAACCGGTGTCGGCTACCGTTGACTGCTTTAATTTTCCCTAAAAGAAGCGCTGGACTGCACTCGATAATGCTTCTTTTATTGAAATACGAAGTACTTGCTCGTGACAACTAGACTTGCACACTCCTTACTTCTGCTAGAAGCTATGCTATAAAAAAAAGAGGGCAGGGAGCTTGTGACTAAGCCGCTAGGGAGACTAAGACTAAGCCGAATCCGGGGAAGGATCCGTAGACAGCACTGTGGATGGAGTACCGGTAACTTAACTCTTTAATGAATGCAGGAACGGAACAATTTGCAGTGGTGAAAGCCCCTACCTATGAAAGAAGCAAGGGGGACTGGTAATCCTACTCTCTGTCTTGCTACCTATGACTGCTTTGTCGACTCTGTTGACGGAGTACCGCTCACTGCACGGCTAAGGGAATTCTGTCTTGAGTTTTTCAGGCGAATTTTCCCAAGAGCCTTTTGTGCTTTAGCATTGTACCCTTGGATTAGAGTCTTGGTGTGGATTTCCTGGGCGGAATGCCTAGGTAGGCGAGAGTACGGAACGGCATAACGTTAACTGCCGACCCCGGATCGACCTATAATCAGTCTTTTGTTTGCTGGCTTGACTCCAGAACTAGTAGAGGAAGGAAGAATTTCTTTTTTATCAAATATCATGACTGAGTACTGGACTCTAATAAAGGAAATACTCTCAAAAAAAGAGAGTTCTACTATAGTAATAGTAATCCTATTTCTGATTATGTTGTTTCTTTACTTATTCGTCAGTCTAGCGATCTACTTTATCTTCTTAATGAAGATCTTCAACTACAACAAAAGAATGGGTGTGCCCATGAATCTATCTTATGGGTGGGTTGCAGGAGTGAAGTTAACTATTGTATTTAAGCCTTCCAGAAGTGTTAATGTTAAAGAAGTAGAGCTTCCATCTGATCGAGAAATCGGGGATGATTAACAGGAGTTATGGCTGCGGCCGAAGCGAAGAAGCGAGGGGCAGCTGACCGAAAGGACAGCGGAACGAACAGCCCACTTGAGCAACTCGAACGAAAGAAAGAACAGAAAGATGAGAGAAGCGCATAACGATATCTTTTTCTTCCTCATTTTTATTTTGGTTTTCGTATCATGGATCTTGGTTCGCGCTTTATGTCATAGGGTTAGCATTTCTAGATTCTAGTTCTAAAATGAAGGTAGGGTACAACAACCTTAACCGCACAAGCTGGGCCTATCTCCATCTCCTCTTGAGATGGTGGAATGACTCATCCAAAGCCAAAGAACGTTATGTTATGAAAAAAGGGTCAGAAAGGAGACTTTAGCAGATATGAGCTATTCCCCGAAAATGCTCTAAGTTGGGGTCAATAAGCCAGAAGTTGGGACCGGGTGGCGATTAGTCGGTTTCTAGTTCCAACGCTACGGAGCTCCTCCTTAATCGCTTTAAGTAGTTTCCTGTGAGTAGTTAAATAACTAGATTGAATAGTCGAGTTGAAATCGTTCAGTTGACAAAAAGTTGACTATGACAACAGTCGCGAGAGATAGGCTTTTAGGGCACTTCCTTAGAAAGAAAGAAGATCCCGGGAGAGAAGCATCGGTCCTACATACCCGAGAGAGGGAGGAATTTGACTCGCTCCCGTACAGGAACGGGATATTAGGGTAAACACAGGTGACTAGAACGACTTTCGCTTAACAGCAGCTAAATGAGAGGTCGTCGGCGAGTGCATGAGCTTTTAGACTAAAAAAAAAAACTACTTTTTTTGGCATGGACCAGATCGTTGCTTGGTGGATTAGATAGGATAGAGCTTGAGCGAAGTCGACGATAGATAGGGGTCAGGCCAAAGCAGGTAAGAAAGACAGAAAACGAAAAAGTAGAACGAAAGAAAAGCAGGCAGATTCATAGGCGCTTTCAATTAGTTAGACTTTTACAAGAAAAGGTAGAAGTGAGCTTCCTCGTCAGTGAGAAAAAGGATCTTAGCCAACGGTGACCGGCTTTCGTAAAAGCACCTTTGGGCGCTGGTTTCTCGATCCGAGATCTCACTTGAAGAAAGACAACCACTTCTCTTATATATTAGAATATGATAAAATGATAAATGAACGGCGGCAACTCTCGAGATAGCGAAACTAACCGCAAAAGGGGGCTACTTCCTAGAAAGATTCAATCCAGCCACTGGTTCCCCTACGGCTACCTTGTGACGTAAGAATCGGGTCAGATTCTAGTCAGGGACGCGGTAGCTGATTTAGCCCTACTCTCGGGTTTCGTGGTTCCATTGTGCTTCCCGAGGCCCGGAAGCTCAAGCATCTCGACATAGTATAAAGGCTTTAAAATTCTTTTTGTTATCGAATGGTTAGTTCGTTGGTGATTCGGTCACCTGCTTGTTCCATCACAAGCCCGCTATCTTTTCTTCGCCCGCTACCGCACGGACCGGTTCCCCTCGAAAAGGGGCGCTTATATGCCGTAGGGATTTTTCCCTTACTTAAGAAAGCGGCAATCGACTTGATTTCCCACAGGCCATAAAGATAGAGAAAAGGCAATGTGTCAGGGGCCAAGCGTACCTCCCGTTCAGGAACCGTTCTTGTCTCAATGTTCATTGATTAGATCGGATCGGTCCCTTATCTCTCAATGGAATGTATATCCCCAATTAAAGGGATCGCCTCTAAGGCTTATACTATACACCTTTGTTCGCTCTAGCCGGTTACGGGGGAAGAAAGCGTGTTATCGACACGGAGGTTGTCCAGTCAACCAATGAAGGGAGGATGGGCCTCGGGTTGGTTGGATAGTGTCAGCCATACTTCATTCGTTTTCGACCAGAGCGTTAACACAAAGAAAAAATAAGAATCAATAAGGCCCGAGGCGTTTAGCCTCGGGGCTTAGGCAGAGGTTCTTCTATAACCAGAGCAGACCAAGAGGGTTTCCGGACTTACTGAAGACTAACTGAATAATAAGACCCCAACACCAACTTCAACTTCCAGTTTTCGTGTTAAAGCTGGATACCCAAAGAGCAACAGATAAAACCAAAGCTTAAACTAAAGCAGCAACATCTCCTACCCTTGCTTCCGTCTTATCGTATACTGGATGTATATAATCTTTCCTTCTGACTTTCACACTTCTAAGATCTACTAAGACCCGCCCCTTTTGCCTAGTTAGATGTCCTACCCACAACCCGAGATCTATTACTACTAAAATAAAAGGTCGGAATTTAGAGAACTCATAGAAATGGATCCGCTTTGGATGCCTCCTTTATTTACGTCATTTTGTGGTACCCATTTCTTTCTTGTTCTGTTCGTGTAGAAAAGCGAGTCCCTTTTCCTGCATTCTGGTTTTATACGTTTTTATGGAAGGCAGTTTGTTCAATATGTTTGCTAGTTGCCTTCCATGGTGAGGCTCCTTTTTTTCTTTTCACTTTGACAAACTCGTTTACCCTTGCGCGAATAAGATTAATGGAGACTCGCTTTTGATTAACTAGCTTGGAAAGCATCCGACCATGGGACGCCCGTCCAGATGAACTCTTATCGGAGCTTGCCCCAGCGCCAACCAACTGTGAATCAGCCGCTATTCTCTCTGGTTTTAGAAAGCGAGTGAAGTGCTTTGCTGCTTACTTTACTGGAAAGGAAGACTAGCGAAGGAGTCATGGGCTTTCTTGGCGTGAGATTCTGGTCTTATTCATTCCTCTCTTCCCGGTGCGGTCTAGCTTTATTCTAAGAGGAACGAAGTCTGATTCAACCCAGCAATCTTACTAAGAAAGGGGCCTCCAAGCCTGATAAGAATTATCTTTCCTCGGGCTTCTTACACGTCATTTCTCATGAGTTTTTCGAGTTTGGCCTTTCCTCTGCCCAGAAAGTAGCATAATTGTCCAAGGATTGGCGGGAATGGACGGATATCGAACGTCGAATTGCCCGAAGAGAAGCTTTATGGGAGAAAGGAGGAAAAGGTCAGGCTAGTAGCTAAAGGCTTTACTCAAACATATGTGATAGATTACGAGGAAGCCTCTGCCCCAGTAGCCAAGATGAAGTCTGTTCGTCTCCAGCTCTTCTCTATTGCTGCGAATCGAGATTGGCCTCTGTTCCAATTAAATGTGAAAAATGCCTTCCTGAACGGGGACCTACAGGAATAAGTTTACATGAATCCTCCACCCGGTTGTGTAAGGGGGAGGAGAACAAGGTTTGCAGACTTTGAAAGCTATCTAGGGGCGTGAGCAGTCTCCCAGGGCCCGGTCGAAAACCACGGCCCGAGTAGAACGAAAAGAAAAGATCGGAGTCGTTCACAGGAAAAGCGAAGACCGAAAATGCCTACTCCCCTGGTAGGGCTATTCAAAGCAATCCACCCCAGGCAAGGATAAAGACAGCTGAACAAGACCATGCGGATAAGAGAAGAGTTGTGTGATTAGATTTTCACTTGATCTGGAAGATCACCTAATAGACTGGCCTTACTTACTCTCCCCAGGAAGAGAAGGGAATCCAGGGGAAGTCGAAAGAGAACTTACAGGCTTTCCTCAAAGCTCACAGCTAGTCCTCCTTATTTAATATAATTCCCAAGCAGGCGGAGGTAAGGAATGACAAGGTCAACCTAAGCTTAGTCGAATTCTTCCCCTAGGTGAACTATCTTTAGCTTTCGAGAAGACAGTGAAAGCAGAAGACTAAGTCACGACGTGGAAGCTTTCAAAGAGAAGATTCACTAGCAAAGGGGCGAAGCGAAAAGTCTTCTCTACTTCTTTTTCTTTCTTGTTATACCGTCCGTTCGTGCCAAGGGGCGATAGCGGTCCAATAGCTGCGCTTACAACAGATTCAATGGCATCGCTTATTCCTCTAAGCATGCTACCAGTCCTAGCTACGGATACTGACTATAGAGAACGTCGAATCAGAATCTCTTTCACTCCCGGCTGAGTCAACAAGACTTATGACAACAGACGGAAGAGCCTATCTTTTCTCTAGCCTTTCGGCTTCCCCTCCTATTTTCATTTCATTACCTACCTCGATGTGTTCTTTTCTTCACTATTTAGTATTTAGGTAGACTTTTCAGAGAGTTCTTTTTCTAGGAGTTTGCGGATTGATTCCCTGAGTCTTCTTCATCGAAGACTCTTTCCAAACAAGGAAAAGTCTCATTGAATGAGAAATCCCTATTCCTAGGGGAAGTTCTGCTCGTTTCACTTCCGTGGTTGAGTGATAAAGAATCAGATTGGCTGCTTCCAGGCATTCTAATGAAGTTCTATCATTCCCAAGGGTAGACCCTGGTTTTTAATCTACGCCCAATTCTTGGCGTGAGAGTAACTGCCCCCTTTTCCCAATCAGCCGGGAAGAATCTCATAGTCAAGGAGAAGAGGGAAGAACGAGGGCAAGCATAAGAAGAAGCAGTCATTGAAGAAAAAAAGACAAAAAGGAGCTGATCCGATGGATGAAGATAACGATCAACGGAAACTACCGGCTATGAAGCTAGATGGCATATAATAAGGTTATGCCAATCCAATATAGATGGCAGGTGAAAGAATACCTGTTGCCCTGGATGTTTGGTGGCCGATGCACAATCTTTCTTGAAGCCGTCGCGCTGATAAGAAGAAGAGTTCTGAGGGGCTTTAATGGCTTATTAGATTAGCCGAGAAACTTCTTTGGATGTCTTGAAGAAAGAGTACCAAGAAAGGCTAATGGTGTCCGAGGCTTCTTACCTCTCCCCCTACCCCTAGGGGTAGGGTAGGGCGGGGGGTAACTTGCCTTTCCTACCCCACTTAGACAAGGACACTTATCGAATGCGAAAAGGTATTCTTGAAAGGAAGCGTAAAGCAGATCCCCTCGACTTGGCTCGTAACCATTAGAGTCGTTTGCGCTTTCTGGGGAAGACTTTTCGATCTTTCTAAAATCTAGGTAAGTCGAAGGGTATTCCACAAGGGTATTCGCTGGACAAGAGGAACCGGATAAAGAGTGACGGTTTGGGCTAGGTCCTTGCGATCCTGCCACCTCTTGGCAAAGTAGGCTGATGGGCGACGCCCCCTCTTTTCGCAATGGTGTGGGGCGTCAGAGGCTGTTGCCCCGTGACCAACTCGAAGGGGCTGAAGTTCGAGGCAGAGCTTTTTGGTTGTTAAGTTATAGCAGCACTGAGCAACATCCAACAACTCCAGTCCTTCTGGTTTGCACTAAAGTGCCTTAAGTAGCCCTCGAGGAGTCAGTTTATTCTCTCCGTCTGAGCTTTCAAAGATATACCGACCATAGGTATCTTACCATCAGATACCGACAGTCGTCTTCTAACAAAACCGACCCTTTAATATCATCAATTTAACATAACATAAAAAAGCTCTTTTCATCATCAGAAACAACTTGATTTCCGACCTCTTGCATTGCATTACCATAACGAAAAGAAAAATGAATTATGAAAAGAGAGATTGCTCTTGTGATTCGAAATGAACCTTTCTCGATGGAGGAAAGGAATAGCGATGGATTCCTATGGAGCATCCAGGAACAAGAAGATTCAATCGGACGACGAATTCTTACGTGGAAAAAGGAAATCAAAGATCCGCTTCCACGATTTCATCTATATCGAATCTTAATATCAGAATAGCTTATATAGTCGTCATGATTCAATTCATGAATTAGCCCACTAGAGTTCACTGCATTTTTTTTTATAATAATAAATTATAATAATATATAATATCATTCGTGTCTCTGTTACAACACGGCGAAACTCAATAATGATGAGAAAAAAGAAAGAATTTGGCTTTCTGGGGATTGTAGTTCAATCGGTCAGAGCACCGCCCTGTCAAGGCGGAAGCTGCGGGTTCGAGCCCCGTCAGTCCCGACCTAGGATCCAATGAATCGATCAATTCATTTCTCCATTTTCTGTGAAATCAAAGAGAGTCCAGTTGCCTCCGAGAAGTGCCTAGGAGAAGGTCTCGGACTCTCCAAGATAGGAACCGTCGAAGCCCCTTCATGGTACTAGTGGCATGCTTTACGGGCAATCTAAGGCAGCCTCTAATCTTTCTTATTTTTTTTTCCTCAAACCAAAAAGAAAGGCAACTATCAGATCTACAGACCGTGGAGCTGCAGTCAAGCTGCTCTTTGTTGCGACTTCTTCCTTTGCTCTATCTATAGACCCAGCCAGGATCAATGAATGACAGGACTATGGAACCATTCTACTAGCTAATCCCAATCCGATGGCTTCACGAAGGGCGATATGCTAATACTGGGGTGGAAGATCTCGACGGAACGTGATCCAACCACAAAAAAGAGTATCCGATTTTGATTAAAATCCTGAGTCGATGGATGGGAAGCATGGGCCAAGACAAGGGGAAGCTCCGTACCCACCAAAGCAAACGAAAACGCTTGCTCACGACCTTTTATGCCTTGGGGTGGTGCCCATTCTCTCTCTTAAGTGATTCCACGTCAGAGCTTGATCCGCTACCGATCAGGAAGTGCGTTCGGCACTCGTAATACTAGCGAGAAGCTTCCCTTGGGATTGTTTTCCCAGGCATCCTGCCCATAGATAGCGCGGACCAATCCTTCTTTCCACGCTCCCTTCTGGTTGGTTATTCTTTAGTAATGCATTTGTGCCTGACCCTTGCAATTCACTTTCAAAGGTATACTTCACCGCTGCTCCTGTTACCACCTAAATGACTACTCAAAACAACACACTTTCTTGGTCACGCTGATGGAGACTATTCGACGAATCCTAGCTTCCGGATCTTACGGAGAAAGAAAGCGCCAGGACAGAACAACAAGTGCGGAATCCCATCCTGCTGCAGGGATTGGAAATTGCGGAATATCAGGATGTCAGGCTCTTGCAAAGAAGGCAATTCATTCGTAGTAGGATATTGAAACCTCAAACCCTCTCTGTCAACAACATCGAAAAGATCTTGACGAAGGAGCTCGAGCTCTCTTCCATATTCAATTCTCGGAAGAAGATTCTCAGAAGCTGATTCTACGCATCAGACTAACTGGAGTTCATGCTTTCCTGCGTGAGACAAAGGAAGCAAATCACCTTACTCGGCGGGAAGGGAAATGTTGGACTTGTCCTCCCTCTCAAAAGAAGGTAAATTTCAGCTATAGAAAAATAAAAATCACATTCTTCAATCGGCGAAGCCTCACATCCTGTTCCTGTTTCCTTAGACCAGGGAAGATTAGTTTCTTAATGAGAAAGAGGAATTGGGTGGAAAAGCTATTGATCCAGTTGAGACAGCTCATATATCGTACTTAACAACTCATTTGAATGCAGCTCATAATGCTAATTATAGCAACCGATCGATATCGTCTGATAAAAGATTGGCCCATCTGGACCTGGAGCTTTCTAAATTCCTTTCCTAAAGCTTTTGAAGAGAAGAAAAAGCGAATCTGAGCCATGCGATGCGAGGGAGGGCAGTGAGCGCTATTTGATAAATGAGGTAATATATGTCAGACTTGTCTGCAGGCCTCATCTTCGACAAGAGAAGGAGTGCCTCTTTCTCATGTTCATTGACGGAAGTCTTTGGCTAACAATTCCTACTTCTCCCAACCCAAAAAGGAATACCAAGGATAAAGCCAGCTATTCGAACGCTTAACACATGCAATTCTAGTTATATCAATTCAGGAGTCCAAGCGTAAGCTAGATTCGTTTATTGACCTGAAAGCAAAGTCAGGCCACCGGAGGAGATCAGGGACTGACTTGACTTGATTCAAAGAGTTGGGCGAAAGCAGCATCACCGGATTCTAACAAAGGAGCTGGATTCATGTCAATTGAGTCAAAAGTCGAAAGAAAGAAGTCTTCCCTGTCCTACTAAGGCAACCAGGTGTGACGGGCCAGTGTCCCAACTTTCATAAGGGAGAGGAAGTCAAGCAACGAGACCTCAGTCTATTCAAAGACAGAAGCTTAAGCCACTGGTCCATCCACTCCCTTGGGTCTAGCATTCCATCCTGAATAAATAGGAAGACAGACTGGCTTAAATACAGGGGCAAGATCGTTCACTCGTTGCGTAACGAGACTACTTAAAGTGAAGTCGGAACTCGGGTTGGAAGGCTGGCTGAGCGAATATTCAAGTTGACAGCGTAATGGTGAGTATCCAATCTCTCCAATAAGAAGGATATACGCGCTTCTTCCTCATACAAGAATGAACCTATCCTTGCCCAGCTCATCTCACGGGAGGACACTATTGAGCCTAGCACTTCAAGATACTCTAAAAGAGGCATTTCATATCTATCTCTCGTGCTAACAGGAGCCAACTACGGTATCTCATCATACAATTGACATTGCCTTCACATCTAGTTTACGTAAATAAGTATCGACGAAAAGGTGCATTGATGCCACGGTCCTACTGAAGTTCTCTACAGGCTAGCGTACTACAGGGAAAGGAGGAAATAATGGAATCTCTCCAGAAATAAAAACTGAGCTTTCGAAGTGGAGAAACTGCTCAGCGTGCGTTAGAATGACTTTGTCTCAGTGGAAGAGGGCAGAGAGTTTACACGAATGAAAGACAGGATAGGCCCAAGCAAAGAGCAGGCTTCACGAATGGGGGGGCGGAAGCAAAGGCTAAGGGCGAAGGTACCAACGCAGACACTAAAGAAGATAAGGCAATTTAGTCATTTCTTCTCCGAAACCGCTTTGGGTATTTCATTCAAGTCTGCGGGTAGAAGAGATTGAAATGATCTCAAAAGTAGCTCTCACCTCGACCCTTCTTCTAAATGCTGTTTTCCAACAATGTAAAGTACACCTAAGGGATATAACTCAAATGGCGAAGAGGGAGTTTTTTTAGTATTCCGGTCACCCTCCGCCAACCGGATTTTGGGTGCCACATGGATTCTGAACATTGTTGCAGATGCTCCAACAGATCTTTGGCATCAACCTCTTTTCTGTGAATCCCCCCTTTTCTTTATCCTTCTTTATGTTCTTGCAACCAAAAGATAGTGATGTTGTTAGAATGAAGCTATGTTGTTATCGAGCATTATGTTGCTTATGAGGCTTATCTGTTAACAGGCTAGCCTGCCCCACTTTAAGGTGAGCTTTTGGAGGATAGTTTTAATTTCTTTCACCGCCTTCCCCGGAATCAAGGTCTCACGATGAGCCAGAGCATGAAGCTCATTCCCAATCCCCAGTGTAGGCGGCTGGAGCGGCTCACTTACCACCAACAAATCAACTGTAAACGGATTCTGAGACTTAGGAATGGCAAAGAGCAGAAAGGGGGCTTTTAGGCGTTAGGCATGAGAAAGGAAAAAGAAAGGGCATCGTTCTCGGCTGGCCGAACATTGGAGTCGGCGCTCTCCTCAACCGGATCAATTAAAACTTTTAAACTTCCAAAGCATTAACTCAAACGAGGAAAGTCCCCTCAACTTGATCACACAAGGCCAATCGAAAGGGCTTTCTTCGCTCGAAAGACGAAACTCAACTAGCGCTTTCTTTCTATACGAGAAGAATCGTTCTCTATCTGATATTTGTTCTCGCTCGCGAAAGGCCCACAGATCGCTAGGACCGGGAACAGATCGAGACGGGAATGGTGAACCCATTAGGAATCGCTCATGACTGGATCGTGTACAACAACCTTAACCGCACACGCTTTTCTTTTTTTTGGCCTCCCACTTGACTTTAGTCCACCCGGCATAACCGCATTTCAACCAACTACATCGGGGTTGTTGTGAGTGAGAAACCACGAGATATCAGAAGATAAATAAATGAAAGAATGGTGACGCATTAATAGATAGCATCGCGTCATTAACCGGTTTGATCGCAGGACGAGTTCTCCAGTGTGCATTTTATTATAGTACAAACCTATCGGACCGACACAGGTGAACGCGTACTCAGCGTCTATCTGGAGTGAATTGTTCTAACTTGATTACAGTAAATACGAGATTCTTGGTGGACCGGAAGATAGCAATCCGTCTCTCTTGCGTGCCGTATCTCTTTTCCAAAATATTTAGGGGGGATAAGACGTCGGTTAAGCCGGCAACTCCTCATAGTCGAAGTTCCCATCCCCTTTAGGTTTACGAGAGATTCGGGTACGGAAGAAGAAGAAAAAAAGGGAGTGGAGTCCCTTATCACCTGACAATACGGATCGAAAAGTCGGCCCCCCAAAAAAGAATCTAGAACTACCTTTACACTATAATCATTAAGTCAAGCCGGCATAACCGCCCTATACTAATAGGATAATTCAATTCGGTCGGGCTCCACCGGAGAGGCGAAGAAGAAGGCAATAAGCGCTCAGATTGGACCAACCTTAAAGGTTCGCGTCATTATCCTCTCGGTCCCGACTAGAATCAGGCTTCTCTTGAAAAAAGGTAAGGAGTTATTCGATCTAATAAAATAAGGTTTTAACCCTAGCGCCTAAGTAACCCCCGTATGGTAGGAAGAAGAGAAAGGAGGAGGAAAAAAAAAGGCGATAAGCGAACCGGATTCTCGGGCGGTAGAAACCACCAATAATGTATATAGAAAAATGGGTACTACCTATATTAAAAAATATATACCTGAAAATCATTCTGTAATAACTATGTGACCATGAAGGGAGTAGTTGATTCGTTCCAATTCATTGGTTGGTTTAATCCGGTATAAATATCATAATATGACGGGATCGTCGTCTTGACAAAGATGAATAGAAAAAATTCTTGGTAACAAGAAGCATTTTTTTTTCCCGAACCGAAGTCTTTGACGAAAAGTTTTCTATTTCTAATGGATTGGTCTTTACTGCAAGAATATGAATGACTCGCTATTCACTCGCGAGGGTCATAATAAAATAATAAGATTATGTAGGAGAGATGGCCGAGTGGTTTAAGGCGTAGCATTGGAACTGCTATGTAGGCTTTTGTTTACCGAGGGTTCGAATCCCTCTCTTTCCGCCAGTGGAAGTTGCAGGCCTTTTTCTTTTTTTAAGATGGTAAGGAGGAGGGAAACTTCATAACATACCGAGATTGATTCATTTCACCGGATTCCTAGGAAGTGACAATCTCAGCTGAACAAGTAGATCAAGGGAAGGTCAAAGTCAACCGCGGAATGACTCGCTGATACTTAGAGAGTTGCTCGCTCTCGTTCAAAGAGCAAAGAGAAGACAAGAAAGCTAATCCGCTCCGTCCGCTCTTTCTGAAAGTTCCCTCCGGGGGTCTGACCCTCCGCTACCTAATATTCCCGGCTAACCGAATTCATGTTTTAGTTTGGTAGGCCCCTCCGATTCAACCCGGCCCCTATCCCCACTATGATCCCTTTCTTCTCCTCGGTTCTCGAAACCTTTCTTTTCAACTAGCTTTTCGTTCTGCTTTGAAATTGCCTTTTTTTTTTGTTGTCGGGTTTGTGCTCCATAAATTTGAACGTTTTCCCGGTATTTTTGATAGAAATTAGCAGAAAAGAAAAGGGCGGGGACGAAAGAAATAACCATAGCAGATGCATCGGATAGACGTCAGGAACTTTGTTTTACTGTCAGATTTGCATTCCCCACATCTCATTGGAACGAGGCTACTCTTTTCCATTTGAGATCAAAATCGGGGTAGAACAGCGCAAAGGGCTATGGACCATACAAGACTAGCAAAAAGAGAATCAAAGAGCCCTACCGGAAGGAGCATTTCCGAACTCAATTACTCAATTACAGAAGGGGGAGAAAAAACGTCACTTCTACAATTCAAAACCATATCTCTTCTCCGGAGTCAGGGAAGAGTACCAAAACTGGTGTTTTCCACTCATATCATAAAAGACTCCTATTCAGCTACTTCAACCATTTCCAACAAACTCTCAACTTATTTCTTTTCTCTTCTTCTTTCAAGTCAAGGTCTCGTCCCGCTGGAGCTGCTATTTAAATTACATCATATCGGTGTCAAGTCAAAGAAAAGAATCTTCCTTGGGCGCATTCTTCGATGCTCTCGAAAACCAAGAAAGGGAAGCCCCAAGAAAGAAGGTCACCCAAAACTCCTACTTTCAGTGCGGCCTTCGAAAAAGTTGATTGAAGTAGGGCGGTGTGCCAGCAGAAAGAGGGCTTGAAGCTCTCCTGTTGTCCCCTATGGTGAAAGGTAGTCCGAGTGGCCTACATATACATATAAAAGAAAGTAAGTAGGGCACCATGTCTGACTGGTCGTTGAACTATCAAAGAAAAGGTGGAATAAAGAAAGATTTGCCACAGTGTGCTTATTGCATATCGCGGCATTCTCCCTTGAGGCCTAGATCCTTTGTAGAGATTCTCGCCTAATATCTGGAAGGAATTGGAACTCACTCGAGAACGGCTCTATCAGACAACCTTCTAGGACCTTCCCAAAAAAGAGACTTTCGATGTCCCTCTTAAGAATCCATTTAATTTAAGCGATCTAAGTGAAAAAATATCACCCCTGCTTTCTCTACGCTTGACTTGAATTAGGAAATTAAAATCAATCAAGATGCGAGCAAGAACTATGGATCAACCTAGTTTTAAGAAGACTATGCCACCAACGAATGTGGCCCTACCCAGAAAGAGTAGAAAAAGGCTTCCCCGTGAGGAGGCGGACACTTATTCTTATCTAATCATGCGAGTTCTAGCAGTCCTAGGGAATTTCTTTGCTGTCTCGGACTTGGAATCTTCCTATTAGACGATCCTTCTTTTCGGACGCACTACCACGAGCGCTACCTTTTTAGCACTTCGCTTTCATGCACTACAGCCCTTGATGAGCCTGCGTGGTCTTAGTCAGGTAAAGTAAAGGCCGAGAAAGAATGTAAACGGAGAATCGCCTGATGCTGAATCTATATAGAATAAATGAGCACACTGGCCTCGAGAGAATAGCCTTGCTGCACTCTACGAAGATATGAGTCCAACGATCCACTAAGAACCATCGTCCCTTTCAAAAACCCTCCACACGCCCGCGATGCATATAAGAATTTCATTACTTCACTTATCACTTTGATAGATGAAGAAGCTTTCTCCGCCAAGGAAAAATAAGTTCGATTCAAAAGCAGACTTTAGGCTAGCATGTACTGTCTCGTGCTTAGTCTGGCAACTCTATATCCTTTGCCTTAATGAAATTATCGCTCAGGAGGTACATGAGGGCTTATTTGGATTGGAAGTGACTAATCAAAAGCATAGCATCTGTAACTAGTTAGAAAGAAGTCTATTAGAAAGTAGAATACCATCGGTGCAGTGAGAACCATCTTCTTCTTTTTCTTATAAAGAAAGAGGCCGGAGGAAAGCCAAAAGTGCCCTATACCAAAACGATCGAAAGAGAAAATATTAGGTGTAGGAAGGCTACCTGATCAGTGAAACGAAGGACCCAAGGAAGGTGGTCCTGAAAGCATAGTTAGGAAGAAAAAAAAGAGGTTCTATTCGTAGAAAAGGAAAAGCAGCAAGAGCTAGCCTACTAGTAAAGGGCTTTTTAGGAAGAAAGAAGTAGAAGCAACCCTTTTGCTAATGACAACCTAAATAAAGAACCATTGGTGCATAAGGAATTGGAATCCTAAAGAAGAAGGAAGCGACAAGAACCAATCCATTTTCAAATATCGTTAGTAATTAATAACTTCTTTTTTTTACCTCTAAAGGTGGTCTAAATATGGTGCGGAAAAACCCAAAAAATTTCCTATTTAGACCACCTTTTTTACACCATCCTCTTTCTTTATGAAACATATTGTCGAAAGGCTGATAGCACAAAGACCACCCGCTTGTTTTTCTATCTGAGCCTCCTATGACGACGACGACCTTCCCTTCTGCTTTCTCATCACATTGATGCGGAGTACCGTAGTCACTTGAGTCACGGAGAAAGGGAGTTGAAACTCCACCACTTATTATATATAGAATATAGAATCCATCGAGAGTTTGATGATACCTTAGCTGGCTGTAATAACAAAAGCGTAATGAACCACATCCTTAGTTCTTGAGCACCACTCTTTCTTCTTGTTGAGGTCAGTCCAGTGCCCCTGCGCCCATTAAATTGGCACGTTCTAAGACTGAAGGCGGAGTGAAGTGACCCGGGTGAGAATCGGTAGCTGTTAGAATAGTAGTAGCGGTGTGACTTTCTTCTTGAAAAGACTGCTGGAAAGCTAGACTGCTTTAGTACTATCGCATAAGCCCTTTCTTGGGCAAGTAGTGCTTTAGCAGGACGAAGAAGAGTTCGCGGAGCAACTCTCTTTAATCAAGGACCAAACCTTAACACCACACCGGTTGAACAACTAGCAGAGAAAGAAGACTGAGATCCTGGATGAACTAAGAGAAGGTCGCGAGAAGTGAGGTGAAGGTAGAAAAAAAATACGACTTAAAGTTAGTGTTCCACGTGTTAAGAAGTATTAAACAATCCCTGGCTTCGACTTAGTAAGAGAAGAGGAGTCTTTATTAGGAAAGCCTAGGGCCAGTTGTTGAGAGGCAGCACTCAAGGTAAGTATAGGATTGAGTTTCAGAACAATCCAATCCCACCCGGATTCCATATTCCATTCTCTTTGCTTTCGTTCCTTTCAGTCGAGCTCAATTACATCGATCCTCTAGGAAGTCCTCGATTGAGTTGAGGAAGGAAACTTATCTTCTAGTTCTAGACTAGGAATCCGGAAACCTAGGAAGAGAAAAGTAAAATGATAAGATGCCAGTTTAAAAGGTCCGTTATTTCGTGCCCCATTTTTGGATCAGTGAAGAATGTATTAGAAATTCGGTGTCCAAGTGAAGTGAAACGACGCCATCAGAAGCACAACAATGATCTCTCGAGTCGGGATGATGGCTATTCATTGAGATAATCTGATGCAGACTGGCAGACTTAATGGAGCTAGCGGTAGTAAGATTTGGTATATTTATTGGCTTTAGTAGGCGCAGGAATTACATGATCTACAGATACAGAGTTTCCTTCATCTGATGGCATTTCAACAATTGGCATTGCCTCATATTCAAGGAGTATGCGCGGGAGTAGACATATAGAAATCGACATTGAAAGTCAACGGGTACTCGTCAGGTAGTATTCCCAAACCTCGCATTGGAAGCTCAGATTGGGTTCAGGAAGCTAGGCAGGAGCCCGGTGCCATCTCCAAACGCCTTCTCTCCATCCTCAGAAGGAAAGTCGAATCCCAGGAGCGACGGGTACATCTGAAATAGGTTATGATGAGAGAGGGGGTGAGCGATGGATAGCTTTCATTGAAGATACCGGTTCTTTATTCCTAGATGGCGAGAATCCGCCCTTTTCAGCGCTTTGGGTATAGCATATATGTTGGTGAGAGAATGGATTTTAGAATCAGAATTATCTATTTCTAAGTAAAGAAATCCAGCATTCGAACTAAAGAGATGCATGAATACATTTCTTTCTCGATGCGGATCACAGCCTGGTTTCGTAGCCAAGGGGGGCCGAATAGAAGTCTTCCTCCTCACGCTTTCTACTAGTCGGATAGGTAGCTTCTGCCTATAGGATAGGATAGGCCCGTCTTTGCGTTTAGGCTGGATACATTCCTTTCAAAGCAAAATCATTGATTTAAATTATAGAAAGCCCTTGGTATGACCTTATCTTCTCCTGGTGCAACCTCTCTCTTTTCTTCGGCATAGCGATCCCTATTCTCCATTGAGTGTTTCGTACTTCCCATTTGAACCCGCACTTGCGACTTCTTCAAAGTGATTGTATTCGGCGGCATAATTGTATTGATAACGACTTTCTCACTGGATTTTAGCCCAGAAGCTGCACGAGGAGATAACGTATTTTTGGATCCACGATTTTGCTTTCATTTAAGGATTTCTTGTCATCAAAAAGGCATGATTCTCTTTCTTGGTAATAGGTGGAAGTCAGCCGGGGAAGAAGGGCATTCGATAGCAGCTACTTTTGTGCTTCACATCTTTCCCGTTCGTATCTTAAGAATTTCATTGCCTTCCCCATTCTTTCACTAGTCTCAGTCCGAGTACGGGAAGGGTATCCATTTTTTTTTAAGAGAGTATACAAGGGTAGACCTCTTTGGTAACGGTATCAAGTGATATATGATTTGATTGGATTTTCTTTTCGTGGAGAGATATTTTCCTCACTTCATGCTTGAAGGGAAGGGTTAGGACCTGACCTGCTCTTTTAGAATCGCTTCTCCGTTCCAGGGCTCGCCTTCGCTTTGATTATTATGCTACCTAACTATAGCGGTGGAGCCAATACGGGATCCTTTCCATAGTCAGGTTCCCTAGGCGCTGCTTTCCTTGTTTTTACCTTCCTGGTTGTTTTTAGTTGGAATGTAAGTCCCTGGGATTTCTTCAGTCTTCCCTGCGGTTCACGTGGAAGTCTCAGTAGTTGCATTACCGTCGCTTCACGATCTAGTGGGAGAGCCCTTTCTTTACAGTTGGAATTTCCTTTTAGCCAATTGCAGCTCTAATCTAAGGCAAGCAAGAGGAGAGGTTCTAGGCCTCTAGCCAAGAGTACCTTTTAAGCGCAAGCAGCGGGCTATAAAAGCAAGTGGAGTTGCAGTGATAAGCTAACCCCATGGATCAGTTTGCAGCGATCTACTTTCAGTGCTTCTTGGAGGGAGTCATTTCCTTTTGAAGGTAGGAGTTCGTTACAGGCTCAGGTATTTTTTACAGCATATAAAGTTTTAAGGTAAGCGCTGTGCTAAGTTTATAAGTCCGTCTATGTCGATTCAATTGCAGTTATTCGCCTTTCTTGCGAGCCAGAAGTTGTAATTGCTTTCCTTTCATTCAACCTCTCCCTGTCATGAGCTATCCTAAGCCTTTCTTTCGTCCTGCCATTCTTTCTGCTAGCTATCTAGTGGGAGAAAGAAGCCCATACTGTTGGAGTGCTAGGCTGACGCCCTTTCCTTTCCCTAAATTTTCGTATGCATAACCTTTTCTTTCCTATGGCTAAGCCGTAGAATCCTATGGACGTGGAAGACTATAGATAAGCAGTGGAAGTTAGATCAGTTGCTTAGGAAAATGCCTATATAAGTTCCCTGCCATGCATTTCCTGGACTCTGATAGCCCTGCATATGATTCTATGGCGGTCCCAGGGGAGTTGCCTGCAGCCTATACCTATATAGAAAGCTATATAGTTTCAATGGCCCTTCGGTGCATTTTCAGTAAATATAAAAATCCCTAGCCAGCTTACTCCCAGACTTTATCGAGCCAGTTCGAGGGGTTGTAGTTCCAGTCGTAAGCCCATTCTAACTAAGCTCTTCCATTGCTAATGCCGTACTTGGTTTTTTAGAAGGAGTGGAAATTTTAGATCACGTTCTCTTTGCTCTTCTGTCGATCCCGCCCAGTCCACTTAAGAGTGGGAAAGACTTTTAGTAGTAGTCTTTTCTTCCTCTCTTAGTATGGAGGCCTTTGTCCGGAGGCCTTCTTGCACCAGCTCTTAAATTAAAGAGAAAAGACTGTCTTAGTGTATGTCCCACGACCTGTGGGACCGACAGTAGTTGGAATCTTCAACTTTATCGATCTCGGCGGGTCGGGTCGCTTACACGGAGGTAGAGTCAGCTGACCGTTAGCGATCAACATGTCAAAGATGGCGTCTACCTTGCTTTCATCGAAATCCCCGACTTTAGAGAGTCGTTCTTTGAGAAAAATTTTCTTTGCCTGCTTCTCCCGTTTTCGTTCTTTTGCGCAGGGGTATGACGGGTTAGCCTCAGAAGGGCAACTTTTTGGATAAGGCGGCGGCCTTCTAACCCTCGGCCTATCTGGTCCCGTGCGGATCCCTTTCGTTTCTATGGTCTTACCTTCGCGCTCACTTGGCAGACTGTCTCCGTCAGAGATGGCTTCAGACTCGACCTGGAAGAGGGAGCATGAATTCAATCCATCCTGGGGTTATTCAAACTATTTCCTTTCTCACGAATTGGATTTGAACCCATATCAAGCTTCGGGAATCCAATGGAATCAGAATCTGCAGCTAGGGCCAACCTTATTGTATTCGCTTGGACGTACTGACTAGATCTGTCTGCTTTCCTTGTTCGGGAATCCGGGTTGGAACTTACCTTTCATCTAGCTTATCACATGTTAGGTCAATCCCTTCCACTGAGCACCAAACTCATTCCATCAAACGGGTGCTTCAACCTTTTTTGAATGAGTCGAGAAATTGCTTATGGAGAGAACGCCGGTTCCACTAGATCGGAAGTTGGTTTAGCTATAGATTGAAGCACCGTTCTATTGCCTCCTATTGGATCCTCGAGTGAATGAAGGAGTCTGAATCCGCCTGGCAGCGCAAAGCGGTTCCTAAGCGAATGATCAATAGGTATCTTTCTGCTTGCCCCACTTGGCTAGCTGCTTTGGCTAGTGATTCCGAAAGGTAGATCAGGTGTAAGTACAGCTAATAAGCTCCTCATTTTGAGTAGTTGACCGTACTAGTCGATACGACTAGTGCAGAGAGTAGAAAAAGGAAGATGGCAGAGCTCAAGGAGAGAACTCTTTTGTTTGAGACGAAGAACATCAAGTCAATAGACAAATAAGGGCAATCAAAGAGAACGGATCCCATTGAACCTCCGTCTTTCTTGGCCTTGATCCCATGACTGAGACCACCCTTGACTGATCTACTGCCATTGGAAGGTTAGCTGCCTATATGCCTATGTAATGTACGAAACTACTGGGATTGCCTTCGACTAGGAATGAATTCATGGGGACAGATTTTCTTTGTTAGAGTAGGAATAAGGGCGAATAAGACCTATATATGAGCATGACCGAGAAAAAACCCAGACGAGAGAGGGTTGGCAAGGGCCAATTGCTCTGACTTCTCTTTTTAAGATATTTCGAGTTAGGTTTAGGCACTCCATCTGCTTCGACGATCTGCTCCGTGCGTTCCATAATGCTTTCCCATTTGGTCTCCTCTATACTAGAGGCCTCAGGATTTCCACTAGCCATGACTTGATCTTTGAAAGAAACCGTGCTCTGATACCAAGTCAGGTCTTTTTCCTCAAGTCATCAAGCGTCGTGCCAAAGTCGTGTTGCGTAACGAGTCTATAAGCTGTCGGTCCGCCGCAGCAGAGTAATTTCCCTTTACACTTAGCTACTTGCAAGAGCACACACACAAGGCAACAAAAAATCTAAGCAAGCCGCAGAATTAGAAAGAGAGACCAAGCCCAGCGCTCTCTTCAAAGCGGTATGGTTCTAGCTACTGCTACTAAAGTAAAGAAGTGCGAAAGTTTCTCCCTTTTCATTCTCCGCTGGGCCAGACAACGAGACTAAGATCAGGAAGAAAATGGGTAGGTAGAGTAACGTTCTTGAGGGCAAGCCTCCTTCGTCATCAAAATTGGAATAATTAGATAGGAAACCTTTTTTTAGCCTTTCTTTGTTACGGATCTTTTTGTTCAGGGTCAATAACTTGAAACTGCTCTTGGCATGCCTACTCGAATGTAGTCAACGTGTCTCGGAGGATACTGTGTAAGGAGCTGAGAAGGCGACGGTTGGCATTTTCCCCTCTACTTTCATTTGAGGATCGATTCTCTATTCCCCAAAGGGAGCTCTTTCTGACCCTTACACCATAAAAAGAATACCAGTTTCCGATCGGACAAGAGAAGCAATTCGAGTCACCTTCTTTGTTAGACCGACAGACCGCGTGAGACCCAGTTGCGAGCAATAGCGTCTTACACTTTCCCAAAGACCAATACACAAGCGATTCGCCATAGTCTAATCGATCACGGAGGACAGCCAATGACCGAGCTCACGGTGGGAGAAAATCTTCTAGTTGATCCTAAACAAAGGATATCTTTTCCCATCATACGTACCGAACGTACCGGAAGAAGAGCTTGTAATACAGGTCTGTTAGTAAAGAGACAACATCGATTGTTATTGTTTCGCTTTCGTCAGTAGCGAATTTAGCGTATGGCCCGAAGGGCTTTAGCCGATGGTTGGACATTCACATTCAGTAAATTAAGGTAGTAGAGCTCCTCAGGACCTTAGACTTAGTTTTAAAAGTTGGGCATCGCTAGAAGTATCAAAATCTAGCAGCAAGCACAGAGCAGGTATAATTGCCATAATGGCCTTGTGTGGTGGCGATTGAGTTGCTCTCTAGGCTCTTGTCTGAGACATTGTTTTCTTACTCTTTAACTCGCATTTATGCTTTCATTCACACACCTTTTTCTTTTTCCTGCCCTTTCTCCAACTGCTAGAGCTTGCCTTGCTTCTGTTCCGAGGCAGGAAGTGACGCGCATAGGATCTGCGCGCTCGGTGGTGCGTGCTAGGTGAGCAAACTGAACGAGCCTTGGCTTGTTCGTAGCCAGAAGGTATGTTGGTTGCAGCATGGCTTCCATAACCTTCCTCCTTTCATCATGTGGTTCCACGTTATTAGGGCTTCTATTAGTACCCGTGTGCTTGTCCGGAGCGTGGATTTCTTCCCGGAACTTTTCTTTATGTAAATAGATGATTAGATTATCGTATCAAGTGTGAAACCCTCCCTCCCCTATGGGATATGGGATTCAAAAATGAGACTTATCTAACGCCAATAAGAAAGGATGGTGTAAGTGGGTAACAAACCACACCAAACAGGCCGTAGCAAGCAGAAAGGAACTAAACTAGGGGTGGCCAGGTGTGAAGAGAAAGAGAGCGTACAACAGACATAGTAGCCAACTCATAGAAAGAGCAGGGGCGCTAGCTTTGAAACAAGGTAAGAGGAGGAGGCTCCAACTCAATAATCATTGTTTTAGGATTCTAATTTAAAAGGTACAAACCACCGGATGTCGAAGAATTTTCGCAGTGTACCAGAGTATCCTGTTACAGAGGTCTACCGTCACGGATAGAGAAATTGAAGCTTCTATGAATAATAAGTCTTTCATATCCTCCAAGTGAGACGATCTAAAGCCTGCGGAAGATGCCTAACTTTCCATAGAAACCTAGGATGGTTAAGGTCCCCATTCCACCTGCTGATCAATGGGTGTCTGCTGTCCAGAAATCCAAGTCTGAAAAGAAGGCTGCAGAAGCCGTAGGGGCACAGTTGATGATTCAATTCCTGAAAACCCGAAACTCAGACTAAGAGCTGATTCTAGGGATAGGGATTCGAGATCAGTCTTCTTTAAAATTTAAAAGACCGGTTATTCCAGCAAAAGCTGATAGGCAAAAAAGAGATTTCCTCTTTCCTACTCAATGTCTGTCAATGTAGGTATATAATAGGCTTAAAGACGTACAGCAGTACCCAGATGCTAAGGTAAGGAAAAATCTTGCACAAACTATTCGTCATCAAGAGTCAGAGGGGAGGGCGTCTTATCTAGCTGCCTATTCTATTCCGAAACAGGGGATTCAATAGCTGCCTTGCCTCTTCGAGAACATCTGCTCGTGGGTATCTTAATCTCTGCTTGGCCTTAGGAAGTTTCCTTTGAATATGTCACTTCCGGGAAGAAGGGGATAGATTCTCTTGCAGCTTCTTCTAGGCTGCACCTGACACAAAAATTCTAAACCGTCTGTTTTCAAGCTCCCTAGCTACTAGAACTAGAGGAAGGGCTCTTTCTGTTGATCACGGGATCTACTCATAGCCTACTTTCCTACCCTTGTTGTGATGAGACCTTATGCCGTGAAGTCAACATAGGATGAATGCCCCTGGGCTTAGGAGCTCGTTGCACTCTTCTTTTCTCTTTTCACGACTAAGCCAGAAAAAGAAAGAGGTGCTCTCCTAGACGTGGACCTTCAGATGGGAATAAACTCTCCCTTCTAGTCTAGAAATCTGGCTATCCCCATCAAGTTATAAGTAGCTTACTCGACGATCTCGATACCAAACGAAGGAAGTTATGGATTAATGGGGCTAGGTTCGCTTTCCGGAATTGTGACCTCTTATTCTTAACAAGATCGTAGAGCGACACAAGACAAAGTGACCCACATCGATGTATAGAGTCTCCACCCTTTCTTGCAATAAAATTCATTCTACCTGAAGATGCAGAGTACCAAGGGCTAGACGGAAGGAAAGAGTAAGCCCATTTTCCCAAGTGGAGGAAACGTGACTCAAAAGAAAGAATCCCTATCTCCAAAAGAGGAGCAATACAAACCGCAGCTATTGAAAATAAGCGATCTTAGCCCTTATGGTATGGCACGTTGTTGGAAGTTTTTTCGGAAGAGAAGTGGGCAAGGAACCATCCAGATGGATACTTTTTGAGTTCCCGGCTCCCGGCCTTAAAGAATGAATAACTGGCTCAAAGCGTAGTGGATTTTTTCCTCCTACCATTGCTAATGAATCCACTGGTATTGGACTGCTCTCAAAGGCGACGGGGCCTTTTTTTTTTTTTTATCTCCGTAGAAGGGAAATGGACTCACAGCCAATTTGACGGGGTTTTTAACAAGTTTCACGATGTCAATGTGCTTATATGAAGGAAATCGTCATTGATGCCAAAAGGACAGACTTTCATGTTGCTGTTTAAAATCTTTCTGGATCTGGAAGTAGGAGTACTGCTGTGGCAAAGCTAGCTAACAGTAAGTTAGATAGGCCCGAATTTTCTTTGTAGTCTAAACCAGACCTTTGTTTGTACCTTGCAAACCTCTTTAGTTGCTACGAACCTAACCCTCGGCGGCCTCCAGAGTTTACGCTTTATCCAATCCCCTTTCCTTTGATGAGCAAAGAAGAAAAAAGTCGTATAGGGATGCAAAAGCCCTCTTTCACTTCTCGGAGTCTCACAAATTCTCACTCAGTAGTGGACTCACCATAGCGCGCTAAAGCAGAATGAACAGGACATGTAACCAATCCCCATCCGACAAAGGCAAGGCGATCTTTTATGTTGTCGGAATTCCTAGTCGAAGGGATCGATCTCACAACCGGCTCAGCGAAAGGCGATCCGCACATAGCCGTTAGATTCGATCCGGACTGGGCGATCTTTCCTATGCTATGAAGGTGGGAATGACTAGCCACGGATTCGCAGGCGAGATAGAGATTTTCATGTCCATAGTAGCTGTCACTGGTCTTGACTCTGAGTCTGTATCCACCTATAGGGCAGGACCTAGATAAAAAAGCCTATCCTTCATTCCTTCAGTGAGTGCCTTCTAAATGTCCTGCTGCAAGCTATTCGCTCGTATGAAAGAAAGGAACCTATTCGATCGCTTGCATGATTCGGAACTAGCATTCAAACTAAAGGACAAAACTACTCTAACTTGTGGGGAACATTTTCTTGTAGTCTCATGTACCAGGCCCTTGTAAGATGCATTCCTCGGAAACCTCTAATCGGGTCCGTATCCATATCAATAGCTTTTGGCCTTCTAGATCTTATAATCTTTTTTTTACTTTACTTACCTCAGCTCAAGATGAGGGAAATGAGACTCATAAGCCTTTTAGTAAATCCACTCCCAAAAACTAGGAGGGGAGGCCAATTCATTTGGCTATTCTGTCACTTCAGAAAAGGCAGAAGGAATAGCTGCAGAGGAACTCGCTTCATCACTACATTCTATCCCATCTAGTGAATCTCTCCTTCCTTATGATTGGATTGTCGAAGGCAGCCCTTTTCAAGTCCTGGAAAAGGTTATGAAGAAAGGCTTTTGAGACACTACGAAGCAAGTTCAGTCAGCGCATAAATAGTCCGCTAGTGTAGTTGACTAGTAGTACCATTAGCCTTACCGTTCACTCGAAAGAACCGTCGGGAACAGCCCTAGACCTTACCTTGGTGACCATACCAGCCCCATCTTTCATAGCAATCCAAAAGGCTGAGAGATCTTTCTATGATAAAACACAGGACTCTCCTCTCCCTAGAGATTCTCAAGTGCAGTCTTCCACTCAAGGCAGGAACCACTACTTAGAGTCCTGGACCACTTCATTTAGGAAAGTACCTCTTAGTGGCATCTAGGGGCATCCCTGTCAACCTAGGAAACTCTCTTTCTAACCGAGAACACGCCTCCCTCCTCTCCTTCTGGTCACTCGTTCCTCTTGAGCTGCGAATCCGGGACTTTCAGTTCGAATCCATGGCAAGACAAAGGGGAGGATCCTTTTCTATTTGACTGCCTGGCCAGTTCATTGCCTGCTTGGTTTCCTCAAACCACTTACCGGTAAAAAGAACATAGCCAAGCCAATTCGGCTATTTGTTGGCATTCCATTCCGAGTGAGAGTTCCTTTCCATCCGACACAGGAAAGCAAGTTCCCTTTCCATCTTAGTTACGGGAGGTCACGATCCAACACAGCTGCATTTCTCATTCCAGGAATGAAGACAAGGAACCATGGACTGAGAACTTCGTTCCTTGCTTGTAAGCTCGATCAATGACTAGGCATCTTCTAGAATTGATTGATTGGGAAAGCTGGTTAAAAGCAAGGATTTCTGTAGGACGGCCAGTGCTTTCAATTAGTGGTTTCACTTTCAAGTAGTGGATCAACTCTTTCCTAATAATCCGAAAAATCAGAAGCAGAGTAGGAAAGCCCTTTTTCTATGGTATGGAGAAGGAAGCGGAAACCACCATTCGAATAAAGGGCGGCGGATGGCAATAGATAAGTAAGGGTTGGCTAAGCACTAGCTACCTAGCTAGAAGAAGAGAGCTAGGAGCTAATAGGATAGGAAGCTACCTAAGAACCGAGCTACTAGGAAAGAAGACAGCTAGCAGCTAGGAGAGGAACTCTAAACTAGCTACTAGAGGAAGTCAACATAAATCCTAAACCTAAGGGAAATAGATTCTCTCACTTGCCCAGATAGCCATTGATCGGAGAGAGGGACGAATACTTCAGTCTTTCATCAGGTGACTAGTCATGCAATGAATAGTTAGCCTTTTTTATTTTATACGAACCATGTCGTATATCATTCCCACCTGAGATATTGAGGTTTCATCGGGATCGATCATGGGAAGCGGATAAGTCGAGTTGTCGAAGCCCTCCGTTTCAAGTAGATTTCGATATGCAGTTATTCCCCATTCATCCAGCCGGAACTAGTCCCGCTTACTCATCCATCAGGGGTCAGTCAAGTGCTTGATGACAGGTAGAACCGGGAAAAACACTTTGCAGTAGCAGTACACAGGTCAGAACCCAGCTACCAGCTTACACCTCACCCGCTACGGTCACGGGGATGAGGCAGGGACCAAACCCGGTTCACTTATAGGCGGGTACGGACTAGGACTCTAACCAACTTAGCGATTTCCCGCCGAAACGCTCTCTCAATGAGAGCTCATACTAAAAATAAAAAGCAGTGATACAGGTTTTTATTCCAGTGGAACTATTGACCGAAGAGCCTTACTACCAGAGCTAGTAAGCTAGCGGAAGAGCTCAGCCTACGATAAGCTGATGAAGAGCTACTATCACCAAGAGAGGGATTACAACCTTTTCCGACAGACTGCTCGAATGGACAGACTCATTAAGAGAAGTGCGACCTCAGCACCGCATCTATCGACCGGGCTAACTGCCCCCCGTTGACTCCCGTTTCCCGATATACTTATTTTGCATGAGCCTATTCCTATCTATAAGTGAATTCCCTTTCTAGGCCTAAAAGAAGGTCTTTTATGGAGGGTTCATGTCCCTATAGTGACCTATTGCACCCCTTGAACTTGGGTTTCACACTAATACTAATGAGCTCTAAAATGATGCTTGGGGATTGCTTCTGCCCGTACTGTGCTTCCAAGCCCACTACATCAGTCTAGTTTAAAAGCAGCAGCTAGCTTTATTGACTCAACCAGAGGAAGCCATCCTAATAAGGAGTCATACCTCGTTGCTCATGTTCCTACGCAAAGCAAGGGATCACGCAAGCTATGAGATGGAGCGGATGGTAGTAGGAAGGATCAAAGTATACCAGCGTACGAGTAGAGATCCTTGAAAGCTCTACCCGGAAGTTTTCCCCGAACTCATGAGGTTCGGCCCACCATTCCTACACTACCTCCCTCATATAGGGAACGCACTGTCAATTCAGATTGAGAGCAAGACCTTTAATCAATGCAATTCATTGGTTTGACGATGAAATGAGAAGATCATTTTTGTGGATTGGATGATGGGACCTGGCCGATCAATCGCTGAAGCTCCTTCTTGGAAGCGGAGAAGAGAGGCTCATTTGCCTTATTCTATTAATGCGAAGCCCTCCATTCCTGACCAAGGATCGGAATTCGCTTTTTTCTTTCCTAGTATAGTGTGCCGATTAAGCATCCCGATCTCCAAATTAGACTGTTATCTCGGATCCCGGAAGCTCGGATTGTGCTTCTATATTCTATGTTAATGACAGAGCCACCAATCAGCCCATGAAGACCCATCCCTGGTTGTATGATAGACAGATTCTTCTGTAAATGATACGAACTGATGGCCTACACCTACAGACCGAGCTGACAGAGCTTAGGCGATGATTGAGAACCTCCGCCGAACCTTTACAGAGCCTGCACCGGACTGGTGTGAAGCAGTGGCAAACCAAAATACCCGAGAAGTGTCCATCGCGAATTAGACCCTTACATTTCCTCAGATGGGAGTTCTATAAGGTAATACTCATTAACATCTAGTAAGAGATTATTAAGGCCATTAGCTCCTTCCATCCCCAACTGAGACTACCCACACTGTGCCCTCGATTCGAACCAATACCGCCATTCCTGCTGTCAGCCAAAGGACCTAACGAAAGCTGTTCCATAGATAGAGGAAAGTGAACAATGCCTCGATATCTACCACACATTAAGTACACAGACCGATGGATGATCAGCCAGATCCCTCATAAAGACCGAATGAAAAAGAATAGAACGGGGTCTTTTTTTGCCACTATCATTTTGAAAATGAACCTTTAAATGACCCTCAAAAGTCAGTAAATAGATCCACCCGAAACATATAAAATGCGGTGAATCCTGCTGTAGAACAGGCTATTATTGATTTGTGAATACAACCAACTATCATTAAGAAATTCATCTTTGGAAAAAGAAGCAAGAAGAAAGTGACTTGCGAATGAATGGAGTAATAAGTGAATGGCTCAGATAACTCTGAAATGGGAGATCTTGTCTTGCCCTGTCATATGCTCAGCGACGGTCAATTCTCTTTACAAGAAATTCCATGATCTACGACCAACCTTCCTTCTTTGCTAAAGAGTAGGAGTCCAGACCTCCTTCTGCGTCACATCTCTCCGCTCGCTAACCAATAACAAGAAATGAGGAATTTTATAAGATTGAGTGAGATCATCTGTGATCGACGCAAATGTCGCCTTACTGACTGGGCCAATATTCATGTTCAAGCAAGATTCTGTAATAACTTGTGGTTCAAAAGCCTAGTAAAAAACTTGTAAACTACCAAACTAAAAAAATGACAAACTTAGGATGAGCGGTATAATGTTAATATGAAATAACCTGGGTTCTTTTCACCTCGATTTATCTCCTGACTCCGCTCATAAAGCGTTCGTGAAGAAAGGCTAGCGTGGGGAGAGAGGCCAACGAGCGGCGGATATGCGCTGATTGACTCAGCTGCTGGTCATGAGTTGCTATCCTTCATGGATGGGCACTCTATATATAACCAAATCTTCATTGCTGAAGAAGACATCCACAACTTTCAGATGCCCTGGTCAAATCGGCAAAGGGGAAGCTTCCTTCTCTTTTCTATGTTCGATCTTGGTACCTTAGTACCAATTCGCACCAACCCAATCTCTTTTAAATTTAAAGGATGCCATGGAATCTCCTCCAACAACATATGTGAAAAGCGGATTTCGAAGTGAATTACCTTCTTATTAGAATAGTTACGGCAAGGAGGAGTACTTGTTTACCTTACTGGCCCCTCAGCATGAGACTGGGAAAATCCCAAGATCCGGCGGGTCTTATTTTAAATAAATTTGGGTAAGGCCTTATTCCTTCTTCTATACAAAAAATGAGAAGTATAGCTCCAATCTGTGACCGGTGAGTAGCACCCCCGCTAAGCCTAATCGCAAAGATTTTGACCTCCCTATTCTACGTTAAGAGCGAAGTGCATGGGACTGACGGGATCCCTCGCTCTCTTTCAAATAATCCAAGTTTCGGAAATAAAGGCAATGCGGCGTTAAGAAAGACAGGCTCGATAGACCTATAGCAAGTAGAGAGTCAGATAGTGGATCTTGCACATCGGCCTTGAGATCATCCAATTTGGGTGGCGCTCAGCTTCTTCTCTATCTGTTCGAAGATCAGCCGACCTCTACCAATCAAGGGATTCGTCTTGCTTATGTGCTTCCTTATCGCCTCCCTTATCGCCCGCCCCCTTTTTATAGACCCCCGACGCGAGACTCCCTGCCCGATGCGACCCCCATTTCCGATAACATTTTTTTCGCGTTGGCAATGTAGGGCGGACTGATTGGTTGGGGATACATCAGCAACTACAGGTTCTGCCACTCTCTGGTGACCGCAACAGGTTCCGTTTTTCCAGTTTCGCTTTACTCGATCAAAAAAATCTCATTCTACTCCTACATCTTATTATTGTGCGCCTTGTGAGCGCCTTTAAATGTCTTCTTCCTGTCCCTTGCCCGAAAGTGACCCATTTCTTCAAGTCATTCGACCTGAGAGATCATCCATATGGTGTCTAATCATGTTAAGTCATATTTATCATTATTATTGATAGGCTTGTGCGCATACCCTTAACTAACCATCTCATATAAGACGAAATGACTGGAGTCTCTCAACAATAACCTAGGTATAGTTCCTGCTCTCTTCCCTCTTTAACAAGTAAACGACTGTCGAGACATCCGAGAAGAAAGACAGGTCTGAGACAGGTTGTGGGAGACAAGACCTCGTGAAGAAGTTTGGACACGCTTGTGTGCGTATGTACCCAATTTCTCACTCACTTGAGTACTCTCATGCCCTTCTACCGAAACAAGAACATCCTTAAGAAAGAAAGAAGAACCCATGGGAACCTCCGCTCTTTTCATTCTACAGCTAAACAACTGATCGAGAGCTTTGACGATGTCGAGCTCATGCATGTCCCAATACAAATGTAATTCTCCGTGAAGATGCGTAGTACCAAACAAAGATTGTAGGTAGCATGAGGGGTGGGCACCCGGGTGAATCACAAGTTGCCTCTCGTAGGCGGACTGGATCACTAAGTTCTCTTCTAAATATGAATATGAATGATTTTAACTATTTGCCGTTTTTCCCGCAAAAAAGCCCATTTTTACCGACGTTCCCATGTCGGATAGTCTTCCTACGCCTATTGATGAGCAGTGAGTGGAGTTGCCACTTTCTTCAACAGTAATAGAAAGTCCAAAGTAATAAAGCGAGAACGCAACAAGGATTCGAAGTTTTTCAACTTCAACATTACCTTCCCTTCCTTCAAAAGCTGGTGGGAGTATGTATTGCCCTAGGACAGGAGTTGATGAGCTAGTAGAGAAAGCGGGCATCTCAGAGTTGCCCCATAAGGAGGAAGGCTGACATTAGCCCTACAGAAGGCATTCGAGACTGCTTCACCCGGTCCCCGGCTACCTTAGGGCAGTTAGAGCATACGAAGGAAATCAGATCTGTTTTCCACAAATATCGTATATATAGTTGCCCCTTTCCTCCTCATTCTATGCAGGTAGGAGTGTACCCCATGAATCATTGATGAGATTCTGTTCAGACAATTCGCTTTGATCGTAGGCAGGGAGGTGACACACCAGATTTTTGACAGCTGTTTCGGCTGATATTGGTTTGAGTTTTGAGATTGTGGAACAGGGCCCACACTTACATATTTTAGGTGACCTAGCCCTACAGCTGGCACTACGAAGTCGAGAGCTGCAGATCGACAAACCTCTGCCCGCTGCCCTACACTCGATCTATGGTCAAGGTATGTGTCGTAGTGAATACTCTTCTCTACCGTGAAGTGATTCATACCTAAAAAAAAATGAGAAAATCCAGTTGTGGATGCCACTGAGTAAGCAAGCAACCTGCATTTCTTGCCGTTCACTCCGGTATTCCGCTTTCTGATTCTCCCCCGCCAAAGATAGAGTCTCCATGGTCGCGCGTTCGAGCTCACTAAGTTGGATTGCCTTCTTTCCATTCCGCAGGGATGGTGTCCGTCCCCACTCAATCCCCTATTGCCTCAAGCGTGCTTCCGTTTCCTGGTCTTTGAGTTCCCAAAGTGGGTTTGGTCTGGTCTCTCAAAGTTGTGGTTTTTCTATCGAAATAGACGAACCCTGGCCTATTTCGACGTTGAGAAAGGGTGCTCCCAAGCCCAGTAATAAGAGGTTGGATAATAGGTTATCGTACTGTGACCTAGACCCCCAGCCTCCTACCTTCTAGCCCCTCCTAGCATAGTTGAAACCTCACTCGAGCAATAAGGATATTAAAGAGCTGCTTTACCACAGGCGAATCGTGGAAAAGCGCGTGAGAGAAGGAACTACGTGAAGACTTGATCACGTAGGTTGCTTGGATTGGAAAAGAAGTCCGGGTTCAGTCAATCAACAAAAAGCCCGGTCAGAGGAAGAAGTCAATGATGGCATTGTTGATCTTATCCCTTTCCGTCCTAGAGGACATAGTAAACCTCCTACTATAACTATAGGAAAGGGCGGAACTTAGCTCAGCACTAAGCAATCTAGGGAAAAGAAAGCTAACTACCACATACAAACTACCTAGGCCAGGAAGCTATCCTAGTCAGGTCTTCTTTCCTCTCCTTAACAGTCGAGCTTTAACTATTTCCTTTCAGTCTATTAGTTACGAATATTCTTATCCTATAGTAAGAGTGATCAATATCAATGAAGGCTGCTTCGAGCGGGCATCAGTCCTATCCCTGGAGGGAAAGCATACTTAGCATCAGTAGAAGAAGAAAGAGGGGAGTTGGCTGATAACATTAAATTAACTATTTTACAGGTTCAGTCATTTGCCTTAGCCAAACCTAGGAAAGAGATAGCCTCAGCTCGGCGACTAGAAGCAATATTCGAGTAGCTCTCAGGTATTGGAGTCCAGAAACTACCGCATCTAGCTAGGAAACAGCGTCTTTTTCTCCTAAAGCCCGATTCCACTCATAAGAGTGACATAAAAAGGATCAGACTTGAGGAAACACCGTATTTTGGGCCTAAAAAGGCGCTCCCAGAGGCTATCATCACAAAGAAGAAAGCAGTTAGTTCCACTAGTGCGCAGGGAAGGTATCACCCTTATTCCCATTCACAAGCTAACTCCATAGGGAATAATCTTGGGACAACCATAAAGGAAAGCTAGCTAGGCAGATAGGAAGGAAAGAAAGAGCGGATAGGTTCAGCAGAGAGATCGGGGGCACTTCACGCTGTTATTGACGATGCAGAGCTTCCTACTTCAGACTAGCTCCTAGGATAGCTGCCTAATGGAAGATAGGATACGGGCACATCCAGCTAATAGAAAGGGCAGCCCTTATCCCATGCCTTCCTAAATCCTAAATAAAGGCATAACTAGAGTCATTCCTCTGCTAGTAGGAGCATATCTGAGTACAGAAATGATTGTGTAAGAGAATAGGTTGTTATTGGTCGGTCCTAAAGGTAAGAGTAGGTTGCTCCTCTGTTCCCTACTAATTGCGTAAGAGCCTAGTTTTCTCTTCCCTCTGGGTGAGTCGCTTCTTTCTCCAGCAGCTATTGCTAAAGTCGGGTTTGGGTCTTCCCCTGGTGGACGTAGGGGCATCGATCGACAGGGTGCTAATCTAATAAGGGCTGGAATAAAAACCTCATCCTCCATTCCCTCCATGTCTTCAATATCAGTTACCACAAACTGTTCCATAATAAAGTAAGTATCCCTCATTGCACTCTGTACTGCTTCCTTCAGCTCACCAACTGTAGCATAGGGTGGAACCACTATAAGCTCACCAGGCTCCCTCGTCAACTCATATTTTAGCTCTCTTGAACTTGGCATCAATCGGCAAATGAATCTCAGAAATTGATCATCTTCATCCTTAAAAGGTCACTCCTTCACTGCTTGCTGTCCAAAATTTCCCGAGTCGCCAACTCAACCAATTTTGATTCCGGGTAACCCAATACAATAGTAGTACATTTGTATACAAGTAGACGACATCACTGTAAACATCAGCCCCAGGCACTAGAGCAGGTACTGGAAGTGGCTCAGGAACTATTTCAGGTTCCGGTTCATTGATCAGAACACGATTACCAAGCTCATGAATCGTGTATTCCAAAACCCGAGTGGATGGGTTCACAGCACGACAGACAATGTGACTTCCAACGATTACATTGTTCATTGATTTCAGCACATAGTCGAGCAAACCCGTATCACCAATGTGCAGCCGAGCTGCGTCTCGCACTTCCTGCCGACTCATCCCGCCATGGCTAAACTTGTTTTCTTTCTTTTCTTTCAATGCATTAAGAATGATTTGTGCTGCATATTCGAATCTTCTTGCAGGCCATCCGCTATCCATATTAGCGATTGCAGTAGTGAAATTTCACCGATTTTTCTCTCACAAGATGAAGATGCTTGTTTTGCAGGGCTCTTCTGGTTGAAAGTCTTGAAGAAGTAGAAGAAGAAACAGCGGTAGCCATGATCGATTTCCTCTGCGCAGGAGCTGGGGATTTGAGAGTAAGCATGACTCTGAGAAGATCTCTGATTGTGATCAATTGGGTCTCACTCAAATCTTCGTAATAACGAATGGCTTGCTTGATTTCTCTGCATCGGTTCGTGTTACTGAAATCTTGGATGATCTTATTATGAACTAAGAATGTCGATTGCTCTGTCGTAATTGTTTTCGGTCACTCCAAAGCTTCCATGGCAGAATCTGTACCCCCATCTAGCGAACCACGGATGCCCGTACGCAACCCCATGAAGCAACCGAAGATCCATTGATCGCTTTTTCGACACATCCTCAACCGTAATTTGACTGTAAAAGAAAGAAAACCCCGGATTCTTCATTGTTGAAAAAGATTCAAAAAAGAAGTCATTTAGGTCTTGTGCAGATTCGATCCCAAAGATCCATTCTATCTCTGACGTAGAGATACCTAGACCCTCCTTCAATTCCATTAATACAGAGTAGATGACCAAACCTATTACAGTGAATCAACCCATGCAAGAGATGAAGATAAAAAAACCATCATCCAGAGGCGAGGAACTCCCATCATCGACTGGAATTCTCAGATGAGACTTTCGTTTCGACACAAAATTCTTACTCCAACCTACATCAAAAAATGCAGAACACCCCTACTAGGTCAAAACCCCATTTTCCCAAACCTATATCTCTAATATAATAGGGCATCCTCTTATGAAGTTCGTATTCTAGTTAAAACCTCTTCTGATAGGTAGGTTCCTCTCCTTTCTCAGTAAATGGATGAAATTCACTCGTCAGAATCAATATACGGAACTACGTAAAATCAGGCCATGGTCGCTGCATCTGAAATCGTTCGTTCACCCGAAAGTCCTCTCTCTACGCTACGCTAAAAAAATAAATTTGGCTCTTTCACACAGGATATAGTGAATAAGGAACTTCCTTCTCGGTTTCGCATGCCTTTTTCTTTTTTTAAGAAGATTGTAGCAGTTATTATACTTCCCCATCAGAGTATTCTTCCAGATAAAAAGAACTTATCTATGAAAAGCATTATTCAAATGAAGAAACCTCAGACTATTACCCAGATGGTGCACAAGAAGAAGACGTAGAGGAAATAGGCTTCAGTCCAGCTCCTTTCGGAAAAGAATATGGAGGCCAGCCCACAATTAATGAGCTCGAGTAGGCCAATCTGGGCACACATGATGACCCTCAACCTACCTTTATTACTAAAAATCTTTACCAGCACCAGAAAATAACTATTGATTGGGTTGCTCAAGCAGTTTAGAGCTTGCATCGACATATTCAGAGATGCCAGGATTGGATCCAGAAATAGCCATGCACTGCTTTTTCATCACAAGGAGCAAAAAGCCAGTTAAAAACCCAACCGAAGGTATCGCCCTGAGTTAGGTCAACAGATCGAGGATGAGGGAAAGAAGCTCATCAGTGCTGATTTTCCTGAGCGAGTAACTCGTTTTCCGGTTGTGGTAAGGATTCGGTAAGCAGCCCCGAAAGCATTCCGTCCTAGCTTTAGAGTCGGTGCTAGCTTCTTCCCTTGAGTTGTTTGCTGTCTTCTTGTATTCGTGTGTGAGGCTAGCCTCCGCCCGGGAGTCTTCGAAGCCAGTGCTCACTCCTTTTGATTGGAGTGAGCACTGACTTCCCACCCAGAGTCATTTCCTGATCATCTTATTTTATTCTTCTGGCCTTTCCTTTGGGAATAGGGAATCGCTAGTTTTTCAGGGAAGCTCTGTAGACTGGCATGTTAGAGTCGATTTGATTAGCGTGATTTCCTGCTAAGGACAACCTTCTATCTCTTGGACCAAAGTGAATCTTTCTTCGAATCTCCCGATTTTTCTCCTTATAATGAATGGGGATTCCAAGGTGCTGGATCGGTTCCTTAGAGTCAAAAATTTGCTTGCCGAACCATATAGTTTCCTATGAGTTGCGGGATAAAACCTTGCTCTTTCTTTTTTTACTACATCACAGAAATTATAGCCTAAAGAACCTAGCCTCAGACTCGCTCGCTTCCCCCATGAGAATGATGTCATCTGCTTACTGTCCGTGGTTGATTGCTTGAACATTTGGGGCTTTTTCACACTTGTTGATTGGCCTAGGCTTAGACCACAGATACTTGCTGATAGAATCTGTGATAAGAATGTGAACAAGTAGGGGGACAGTGGGCATCCTTACCTGAGTCCACGACTCACCTTGAAGAAATCTGACGGTCTGCCGTTGATGGGGCAATCCAAGGCCCTTTGATACATGCTTTGATCCGGAGAAAAAAATGAAATAAAATATGGCAGCGGAACTTGTTTATTATTTATTTATCTATACTGGCTCTAGTGCTAGTTGTGTTGTTTAATCAATGGAAGTAACATAGTGCGGTAGCTCAGCCATTTGCAGCGAAGGAAGGATTAGTTGCGTAAGAAAAGGTGAGCATTACAGCGGCTTCCCCCCAAAAAAAGGGGGTTTTTCCGGTTGATTATGTCATTTCTCTCTCTCTGGTATGATGATTTTCTAGCCATATTTATAGAAGGCGAGTGCGAAACGGTAGGCGGCTAGTCACGCCACATTGGGTACTGCCAAGTACGCTTTTTGAATAAAAAATTCTCTTATTTTCCTGATATTACTGTAAACAAATTGATATTTGTTTTTTACCATGCCCATGGTTGAGGGCTGTGATCCCTAGGTGTCGTAGAAAGAGGAACTACCACTGACTCTGCCGTGGAATCAAAGACTGACTCACCACTTCGAATTGAGGATTTTTTAACTGAAAGGTGCTTCCTCAACCAGATAATTAGGATCTACCAATCGATTGGCTTGTCAGGAATGGGGATCAACCCAATATCCATTTACCGGATAGTCTTTCTTAGCAGCTAGTAATCTACGATGCTACACTTGAAGCTTTCAGAGAGTCCTACTGTCGGCTCATCTTCTATCTAAGACCTCCGGATGCCTGAAAGCTGCTGTTTTATCAGGTCTAGTTGCGGTTCGCTCTTTCACTTATTCGGTCAAGCAGCTTCACTCCTCTCCCTCTGGTCGAGCTGCTACGCTCCTTGGCAGTCAGTCTCCACCCCTGACCCCATTCCTTCTAGCTCAGGAACTTCTATTTTGAATCTGAGTTTCTACCTTTCCCCGTTCCCGTGTAAGCTATTCCATGCGATGTCTTTCACAAAGGTACAGGGATTTGATAATCGATAGAGCTGGTGAATCTTTTCTTCCCTCGTAGGAACTTGGTCTCTCTAATACATCAATCAATATGGTAGATAGATCAGGTAGAAGATCAGCTGCTACTCTCGCTGTCTTCGATCGGCTTCAAAGCTTCTTCACTTTTTGCGCTTAGCACTTCCACCGATGCCTGACTTTCGTCTATGTATGGGTTAGATTAGAGAAGCAATCCTCCTTCTATCCTATCAACTAAGCTCTTCTTCGTCTTTCCCCTGAGGAGGTCAAGAATTCGTCGATTCCACATCCCTTGATTCAACTATTGGAAGTGCTGTTATGATCGATTTGGCTTCTCCTCTTCATGAATAGCCTGGGCACTTATATTCTTAATAAGAGTATACAGGTCCGTCTTTGACCGGTTCGGGTTCGGGACTCGTTCTATGACCGTACTCCCCTCCCATGTTTGAGGAGTCTGAGAAAGCTCTTCGTCCGACGCGGATACGAGCTTCTTCGATTGGACTGTGACATAGTAAATGCGGCTCGGAACAGCTATGAGGCACTGAGCCCTTTAAACTTCGCTCTTTGAGCCGTTTTCTGCTCAAGTGGCTTTTTTGGTTGCTTTCTGGCTTGATGAAAGATAGGTTGAAGTCTTAGAGTTAGACCTAAAGGCTGCTCCTGCTGATGAAGAAAGAAGGCTTTCTCCTACTGCGCGGACCCGTCCCCGAATCCGAAATGGCTACGGCTACCTAAGCTTGAAGTCGAGTGTTGGGGCAAAGAGCCGAACTACTGATAAAACTTCGGGCAAGCGACTGAGGAATGAAAGATAATGTTCTCCGCCCTGAACAAAAAGATCTGAAAATAGAGTATGTGAAGATGTCTACTCTACTCCCTTCTTTCTATCGACATCCCTATCTGTCATAGAATTTCATTAAGCATATAGCTCGGGCTCCTTCGTTCCGTAACCGTAACCTTAGGAAGTGCGGGTTAACTTGAGCTAATGGCTGGCGCCTCTGAAGCCTCTGAGCTTCTAGCTAAAGACTATTCTCGGTACTCCATCAACTCAATGAATTGCGTAGAAAACGATCAGGTGCTCATCCGCCTCTCGGCTTCCTGATCTTCACTGGTCGGAGGCTAAGAGCTTTCTTTGACTCTGAGTCATATGGGATGGGTCCCTACTCTCACTATGGCATAGTGGCCCAACGGTTCCTATGAAAGTCATAGCCGGACCTACTCTCCTCTCGCCGATGGTTTGAGAGTTGCGTTGGCGTGACGCTAATCTACTTTCGAGTGCTTGAGTTTCACTCATGTAGAGATAACGAAGGGAAAGGGCATTTGAGGGAGAGCCCAACCCAAGGGAAGGGGCAAAGAAAGGACCTGAGCACATTGACATCGAAGAAAAGGCCAATGAAAATAGGGAAAGTCCTATTCAAGCCGCTTTACCGACGAGGTTAAAGAGCGGTAGCCCCTCCTTCGAGCAAGCAAGCGGCACTAAAAGCAGGATGAAAGCAAGCAAGGAGTGTAAGCCACTTGCCCGATAGGGTAAGGAGCGGAGACCCTTCCTTCATTCATTAAGTTTAGGGATTTGAGTCAGGGATAACAGAGGAGCAAGCCCAAACAGAAGCAACAAGAAAAAACAAAGCAAGAAAGAAAACAGCTCTTTGTCTTACTGTGCCCGAGGAAGGGAAGAAAGAAGATGACAGACAAAGCACAACGGAGGAATGAACTTCAAGCATGGAGGGGGAAAGTAACGGCACTCAAAGCTGTCTTCCATCAACCAAGCATGAAACAGAAGCCATGGACTAAGATGACTGGACAGGAGCGATAAGCAGCTATCAGCCACTCGAACCAAGTTAGAGGTTTTTTTCATGAGAGTCTTTCTAACATTCTTCACCTGAACCCGGGAACAGCTTTGACTTAGATACTCTATTGTCAGATAGTTGAATGGCACCGGGAATGGATTAGGGAGCAAAGGAGATTAGGGAAAGTCCTCTGAAAGCCCTTTTTCCAACTGAGAGGGGCAGGAGAAGGATAGAAAGGTAGTTTCCTCCAGCAAGAGGGATGACTTCTTCCTTTCCGCAAATAACAAGCGCTTTTCTTCGCCACATCGCGTATAACGGGAATCGAACCCCCCTGCTGCTGGCGGGCGGATGGAGAATGTTCTACTTCGATCTTGTTAGGAGTAGGTTTTGGCTTTCCCCTTTTATGTTATTAGTAAAGCGCTAACGCCCTATCTATAGTGACGGGGCTTTTTCAATAAGGCTCGCGTAGGGGCGCTCACGTTTTTTTGGCTCTCTTCGCTCCACTAGCCTTGATTGGTGGATGGAAGTACCGAGGATAGTCTGGTGGTATCGTATAGTTGATCACGGCTGCATTTAGGAGTAAGAAGTTCCTCACACTTTTCATTTCATAAAAAATAAAAAAAGTAGCCTAGGGCGGATCCCAGATATGCCAGTTGATTGATTCGACTCCATTTTAAAGATTGGGTGAGTGTTAAGTGTACCGGTGTAGCCTATGCGAAGCAAGCCTACATAGGGATCGAAAAGAATGCATTGTATTCTAAATGAGATGCCCAAGAGAAAAGGAACGAAGGGATGAATCGGCGAAGAATTAGGATGGGCTGCTGGTCGAGCTAGCTCTAATCGAACTGTGACATCACGTAAAGTAAGTGTCAAGCGAATATAAAAACTAAAAAAGAGCGCCGTGCTAGAGTGCAGGCGCTTCAGCAACGGGAAGGACATAGCTTTTGAATCAACGAAGCACTCTGTCAGCAGAGAAGTTTTATTTCATAAGAGAAGAAGGTCCAGTCCAAAGAAGGTTGGAAAGGAATACGCCCGGTTCCTGAGACAGGAAAGGGGTCTACGTTCTGGCATGAATGTCAGTTCAGTTCATGTTCATCCCAATCCCTCTTAAGGAAGAAGCCTTCTCAAGCGCCCTAAGATGAGGAAGAAGCTACTTTCAGACTGTGTGCCCTTTCCTTTTCTTTGCTAACCACGCTGAGGGCTCGAACCTCAGTTCTTCCTTATTGCCTATCGTGGCCCTTTTACTTTTATAGTCCTATCAAGATCATTTGGCTGACGCCGAAAGCGTAACTATCTTACTAGAAGTGAGGACTGCCCTCCACCTCTTATTCATATTTCATATCAGGTTCCATCTTCTCCTTCTCTTTCTCCCTAAACTAAAGGTCGATCCTTGTCCTTGGTACAGTGTTCCACCCGCTCTCTATCCTATGGGTCCCCCCTTTTCTCGCGAAACTGCACTCTTTTACTTGGACTTTACTTTGAAGCCTGATTAAAAAAAGAGATCTTTGGGTAAGACTGCCGGGTCTTGAGCACCAGTACTATCACCAATATCTAATATCTAGATTCGTCTAAGATTACTCCCGCTTACCAAAAGACTTAACACTGGATCTGATATTCATCGAATAGAATGAGAAAAAGCTCTCTCCGGACCATGAGGCATTTCCCTCTTTAGAATTCTTTATAAGAAGTGGGAATAGCCGGTTCCCAATGGGAATGAGAGATGGGATCAAGGCAATAGCTACCTTTCTCGCTCCTGGTATTCGGAGATAGGATAAACAAGACTGACTTGACTTCAAACTCTTTCAGTCAGTCCATCAGATTGACCTCGAGATTCGCCTTTTGCTTTCATTTGGTCAACGGACCGTACCGAAGTTAGTTGAAATACAGAATGCAGGCCTAACCCATTAGAGAGATTTCCCAAAAAGTAGAAGCATTCCAATTCTTTATTTAGATTTAGGAGTTTCTTAGGAGAAGAAAGAAGCTAAGACTCTTTTCTTAGAGGAGACAAAGGGCTAAGAAGTGGAGGGAAGAGCGTACTGAAACCGTAACCGTCATGGGTGAGCCTGCAAAGTCCATCAAAACTCCAGACCCTTCTGCTTTGAGGCGCATAAGCGCACAGTTTTCTATTTTTTAAATATAAAATAGAAGCGGATAAAAAAAAAAAGGCTAAAGTCCCAAGAAAAGGTTGGTTCAATCGATAGCTCAAGCTCAACGAAGGCGGTATCTTACTTAGTAGCCGCAGAAAAGGACAAGGACTCGGCTCTTTCCATATCAGTTCGGATTTTCCTGTTTTATAAAGGCAAAACATAAGCGGCTACTGTCCCTATGGCATTAGAGTAGTCTATGGTACCAATCCCCTATAGAAACAAACGCTCACCTATACCTGGAGTGGCCGCATTTGGTACAGCCAGGGGTTAGAGATAGAGATCAAGCCTTGTCTTGTATTCGTATTTCCAAAAGTTTTCATCCATACGTTTATGTATATACTATTTTAGTAATAGATGGAAGCTGCAGCTGCTATGAGGACCAATCAGAAATCCCATCGTGCGTCTAGAAAACAGGAAATACCAACTGCCCTTGAAGCCGAACAGAAACACGGTGCTTTCACCTCTGTAACAGAGAATTTCGGTCTAGTTGCTATACGAAAAGATCTTTTTTTTACCATGCCTGTGCTGTGATACCTTCCACTGAGCCAACCATCCATCAATAATTTCGTATAGAAACACAAAAATGTCAACTCAATAGGAAAACCTCTTCTTGAAAGAAGCGTAAGTCTAAACTAATTTAGACTCCCTCTATTTCACTCTAGAGAAAAAAAGAAAAGGCATTCATTCCGGGCAGAGAATTACCCTCGAATGAGTACTAGCCTATCTACGAAAAAGCCCTTTATGTTAAAGTATCTATACCCATAGGTTTACCTCACATCGATAAATCCACTCATCAAAAGGGGTCAGATAAAGCCTTGAGATGAATAATGCTTCCAGTCCCAAGGATTCATTCAGTTAAGTCGATGAGCAAGTCCTATGCGCTCGTCTAGACCAATAATCAATAGAGACGGAAACTCCCTTACGAAAGCCACTTGAAGGCGAAATGAACTTCTCGATCTAAAACAAGTCTTTGGGGACCTATTCTTCTCATACTTTATTTTGACCAATGGGTCAGTGCTGGTCGAAGAAAAGAAAACGAGACTTAGCTTATGCGGCACACATGCTCTGAAGCGTGCTTTTACGCTCGATGATTCCCTCTTCAAGGTGTGTTCAGTTAGAACGTTAAAAAGAAAGAGAGCGTTCAAGTTCAGGTGGTCGAATGCATTTTTCTGTAGCAGGAATGGCTTTCCTGGGCCCTACTTTGTTTATGTATGCGTACGTGTAAACGCATTTACTTTCTCTGAGGGTAAATTTACTTCGGGAGCGGTAACGGATTCGCTTAGAAGTTCTCGATACTAAGTTTGCCGGAAAGCACTTCACGTATAAGAGCTTGGGTCCCCGTATCCTTTGTTTGCCTTTTTACCTTCGGTAGGAAACCATTATGGAAAGTGATCACACGAAAAGCAAAAAAGCGCTCTTCCTTCCGGCTTCTGGAAAGACTTGAGCCGATAGACGAACATTGGTCAATTTCAATTAAAGGTCGGCTACTAATTACAATTGTTGGATTGAAAGCATCTCTCTTTCCGATTTCGTTTTCGAAGGAGTTTTCTCGTATTCTGTATTAGCTCCTTCCACGAATGAATAAGGTAAGGCTTCGATCTTTCGCTTTTGAGTTCGTCCGGAAGCTCTAGTATGAGCCGGTGATTCCAGTCCGTCTCGGATGGAACTCCCACCTAAAAAGTCCTTAGTCTCTTGTCGAACATCTCACCCAAGCGCTAGGTAATCCAATTTGGAGCATCGGTACTCGCCAGAGTTACAAGTCGTTAAGCGACGCGAAAGAGTTGATCCATCGGATTGGGATTAGCCAGTCTTTGAGCTAGCCCTAATTGAATCTACCAAATAGGCAAATAGGCTAAAGAAGGGAAGCACCAACCATTCATTTGTCGAATCGAAAGCTTCGCCTACGACGTAACTCAGCGCGGTAAGCTCCATTTTCCTGGCGCTTGTTTAATTTAAAGTGGTACGGTATCCCCATTTCTAACTAAGTCAATTGAAAATGACATCGGCTAGTGAGCAAACGAGCTTCGGAATTGGATCAAAGCCAAGAACCGAGGCGAGGTCTGGAGTGTGCGGATCAGACAGAGAAGAAAGATAAGGTGTTCACGATTTAGAAAAAGTAGCATATGCTCCGGCCGGCTCGCTTAGTCTTCATCGTCAATGGCTGCTAACGCCGCGACGAGGGCGCGACGGGTTGCCAAAGGAGAGTCCCAAGAGGCCTAGGAGAGAGGTGATGTATTTATCTTTACATGTACTGAACTTATTGGGTCCCCATTAAGAAAATAAAGGCTTTGCCCAGCCTAAAGCGCTTTTCCTAACCAAGGTGATATTACCTTCTTCCACTACTGAGAAGTCTTCGAAATATTTCCTTCCATCGTTACCATGAGTACAGGCCCGGTCCTCATTCCGTAATTCTGGTTAAGAGATCCCCTATCTAACTGATCACACACTGACCTCCTATCCGGGGCCCCCGCCTGGGTTCAGCACCTAAGTTTCCTTCTTTCATCTCAGGGGTCGACGGTCTTTCTCTTATACGGTGGATGCTTGGTTCTTCTTATTACAGAGTACGGAGTGGAAGCATTATATCTACTAGCCTAGCCGATTCCAGTGTTCAGTACCGGCACTCATACCTAATAAAGCCAGCATCCTCCGAGAAAGGTAACTGCCCCCTTCCTCTCATTCCAAAGCTGGAATGAAGCTCAGTGCTTGGCTCGATCTGGAAATTGCGTAAATAATAACTGGGTTGAAGCGAAGTCATCTCAGTCAGTTCAAAGTAGTAGGAAAAAGTAAGTGGTAAGGGAGAGGAGAGACCCCTATCGCTAACTTCTCTGTCCTAATCTCCTGTGTCGAAGACATCGGAAAAAGCTTGCTTGTTTTCGTGCTACTACAGGTCCTAGGGATGGGACTTTCAGGCCAAGTGCGGATTCGTCGAAATCGAAAGATTGCCTCTTATTTGCTAAGATTGGCGAATCAATCAGTCGTGGTTTCGGCTCATATCGGAAAGAATTAAAAAAGATAAAGTAGCGCATGGGCAAGGTAATACGATAACCGATTTCTTAGAGCATTTAGGCGACTCCTAAGACACCAAAAAAGGGTGAGAAAGACATGAGCCAATAGGCGAACCGAAGAAGCAGATTGACCTACTTTCAACGCATAGGCTCGCCCGCGAAAGGAAGACAATCGTTGCGTGCAATGCGTAACGCCTCTGAGCCAGAACTATAAGCATCATATAGAAGATCGTTGGCCAATTCCTTGCATCACGAACCTCTCGAACTAAAAGGAAAAGATCAACCGACCGAATCTTCGTTATTTATTCTCCACTTTCGACACGAATGCAATGAAAGCGGGTCAGCTGAGCTGCAAGTGAGATTTTGGTCCGAATTCCGGCTAACTCATGGGCAAAGTCGTCTTTTGCCGCCCCTCATGCAGCATATGAGCGGATCTTCACTAAAACCGGCTCTATTGGCGGATGGATAGCGCCCCTCACTCTGCTATGAGAACAAAGAAAGGCACACTATCTCCTTGCAGCTTTGCCCGTCGCCCTTCGGTAGTATAGTAGGATGGATAGCAAAGCCGCTAAAGCGCCCTTCGCTTAGTATCTTCGAGCCTCTACTGAATTCCGCTCGCCCCGGTCCGCGTTGACAAAGTCAACGACACAAGCAAGGAGTTGACAAAGGAGAACAGCCCCCTGTTGTTGATAGAGAGCTTACTGCCCCGCCCTTTATAGTATAGTCGCGACTGTTGTCATGGAAAAAGACTTTCTTTTTTGTCAAAGAAGCATGCTTAACACAGCCTATAGCGTAAAGGCATTCGAGCTGCGTCTAAACTAAATTAAAGGTGAGGGCCTTTACTCTTTCTTCTGTAGATACGCTATCCCTTCCTTCCGGCTATGGTATGGGGGAAGGGAAGTTAGATCTACCAATTTATTTTTAGATGAGTGGCCGCACTATGATCGTTCGGGAGACATGGTCCCACGCGCTACACAAAAGAATGAATTGTTATGCGGTCGGAAAACTCTTTCTGCAGGCAGCCTATCCAATCAGATCACGTATTTTTGAATATGTCGTTCTATCATATACATGTATTCGATTCGGTCTTCAATTTGTCCTGCTCGTGCCCGGAGAGAGAATGGGCACGACTCCCCCTCTTCCCGTTCTACTGTCCAAAACACGCCGGCCATTCTAAGTTCTGGGGTTGGGTCGGATAGGACCAGACCAAATCGGCTGGATCTGTGGAATCTGAACGGATCAGATCCAATCGGATCTGATCGTAGCTTCGAGTTCAGGTGCCGTACCGCGGCCGGACCGGAAAGGAAGGAAGGGGACAGCGAACCGCCTGCCAAGGTAGCTTGCTAACTCTCAGCCACTTGTTAGAAGGAAGTGCAGCTTGATTGTCGGGGGAGGGAAGGAAAAAAGAAGGTAGATTATTCGATTCTATTTCCTCCTTTGGTGACGGATTGGCTTGGAGAGAGGCGACCAACGGTAGGAATTCGTCTTTTTTTTGTTTGTATCACCGAGACACCCGAAAGGCCGGCCATATGTACCTCGGGAGACCCGGCCCATTCAAATAAAAAAAAATAGAACGAGCACCTACGACTAAGGGGAATGGAATGTCGACCACAAGGTGAGATGATCTTATAATACGAGGGCGAGTGACTGGTCAAGTCATGAAACTTAGTCATTTTGATCAACATGGCTGCAAGTGGACTGGGTTTATGTGTTTGAACTGACTACGACCAAAGTCGTGGCTGCTTCAACCAAAAAAGGGCGACCCCGAAAGAAGTACCTCACCTCACTTACTAAGAAGTAGTTGGAGCTGGGCTCCGTGAGAGTTTGCTTTTCTTTCTAAGAGCGGTCTGTCTGATCCTGATCAGACCGCTCCTGGTGTTCGAACTAGTCATTAATGGTCGGCTTCATTGGTACCCTTTCGGTATGCGTTGCGAACACTTTCATTTTTAGCGTCTCACCTTCTCTAGAGAAGCGAAACTCGAACGGATAGAGCACATGGTCCAACTACATAACTTTTTCTTTTTCATTACTTCCATGGTCGTGCCTCGTGGCACGGCAGCACCCGTACTATTGAAATGGTTTTTCAGTAGAGATGTTCCCATAGGTGCCCCTTCTTCCAATGGTACTATAATTCCTATTCCTATCTCTTTATTCCCTCTTTTGGTCTATCTACATTCCAGGAAATTCATACGCTCCATGGACGGAGCAAAAAGTGGAGTCTTGGTCAGAGCAAGCCGCCCCATTCTATTACCAGACAAAATTCGGAGAAGCTCACCCGAAACTAGAGCTAGAAACGCCTTATTTCGTTTCGTTCCCGTTCTTCATTTCCTTCTTCTCGAATCCAAGGGGGACTTCTCATATTTAGAATCTTTCTGCGGTGTGCTCTGTTTACTATTCTTTCGTACTTTCTTCTCTTTACCACGCGATAGGTCAGCGAAGCGTGAGCGGGCGCGGAGAAGGAAACGCCAAACACTTCGGCCTAACGGGAATGAGCAACGACGAAATGACAAGATGAGGTGCTCCGGGCACCCCCATTTAAAAAGAAGGGTCGAAGGTTTTGGGCCTCTAGCTTTCCCCGTCCCCCCTTCGTCGGGCGGTGCT